ATCTCTCTTTGGTTTTATTGCTTGTTGTTTCGTTTGGTTCAACAATACAGCTTATCCCAGTGAATTTTATGGGCCCACCGGCCCAGAAGCTTCTCAAGCTCAAGCGTTTACTTTTCTAGTTAGAGACCAACGTCTTGGAGCTAGTGTGGGGTCTGCCCAAGGACCTACTGGGTTAGGTAAATACCTTATGCGTTCTCCGACTGGAGAAATTATATTTGGAGGGGAAACGATGCGTTTTTGGGATCTCCGTGCTCCCTGGTTGGAACCCCTAAGAGGCCCTAATGGTTTGGACCTGAGCAAGTTGAGAAAAGACATACAGCCTTGGCAGGAACGACGTTCGGCAGAATATATGACTCATGCTCCTTTAGGTTCTTCAAATTCTGTGGGTGGTGTAGCTACCGAAATCAATGCGGTGAATTATGTCTCTCCCCGAAGTTGGTTAGCCACCTCCCATTTCGTTCCAGGATTTTTCCTCTTCGTAGGTCATTTGTGGCATGCGGGAAGGGCTCGTGCAGCTGCAGCAGGATTTGAGAAAGGAATTGATCGTGATTTCGAACCTGTTCTTTCCATGACTCCTCTTAACTGAAACAAGAGATCGAACCAGATGGAAGAGAACTCGATTCAATTTCATTACATCAATCTCCCATATCGGCGGGATAGAAATATTTGAAAAGACTCTCTTTCCAACTGGATCCTTGTAGCTCGGCTATCTCCAGCCGAGCTATTCTCTTTTTTTTACTGGACCGAACTAATAAATGTGATTTTTGAAAAAAAAAAAAAACAGGAGAGAGAGGGATTCGAACCCTCGATAGTTTTTTAACTATACCGGTTTTCAAGACCGGAGCCATCAACCACTCGGCCATCTCTCCCGGGGACAACTTCTATTCTACCCCTTCGGGTAATATCTAACTATAAGCGTAAGGTCGGGCCGATACCAACCATACCTGTTACATATGATGATTTCTCATTATAATCTGGAATGGAAAAAAGAAACGAATTTCCCTCTCCTCTCACACTCAAATATCAAATTGAAAAAGTTTGAAAAACTCGATCAATTTATGGTCAAATCCTTTCCATAGTGCATTTGATCAGAATTGAAAATTGGGGATCGGATGGTATAGTCTATTCAATCTGTTGGGAGCTTGTAAGATCACAACCATGACTATTGCTTTCCAATCGGCTGTGTTTGCATTAATTGCTATTTCATTTTTACTAGTGATTGGTGTACCTGTTGCACTTGCCTCTCCCGATGGTTGGTCAAGTAGCAAAAATGTTGTATTTTCGGGTGTATCATTATGGATCGGATCAGTCCTTTTTGTAGGTATCCTTAATTCTTTCATATCTCAGATCTGTTCTAGATGTTTTAGGTTAAAACTCCCCCCCCCTCCCGGAGGGCTTTATAGCTCTTCTGAAGGGCCTTTTCCTTCAGGTCCAAGGAGGAGGGGTTTTCCGTAATTGAAAAAAGAATTGGACCATTAAGAAATGGTATCTACTTACGAATGGGATTGAAGATATATGTATTTTCCATATTATGTTCAAATTATATGAATATATCATATATTCATAACGAATAAAATGCGGGTATGGTTGAATGGTAAAATTTCTCTTTGCCAAGGAGAAGATGCGGGTTCGATCCCCGCTACCCGCCATATTCAAATGGAATATGAAAATGAATAGTTCATGTATTGATCGTATCTTTTCTTTTCCTCACTTTTCATTCTATTATAAAATGAGAATGAAGAGAGTAATCCTTTCTGGACCAAAATACTTCTTATCTTCTGGTCTGGCGGAGACGGGATTTGAACCCGTGACCTCAAGGTTATGAGCCTTGCGAGCTACCAGACTACTCTACTCCGCACCATTGATTGATATCATAAACAGAATGGGTACACCAAACAATCATGGGATACACTATCCCTATCCCTGATAGGGATACACTATCCCTATCCCTGATAGGGATAGGGGTACTTTTTTATTATCACAAAAAACTTCAATAACTTTTTTTTCTTTTCCTACCAACTCGATTTTGTTATCCCGGGCAATAAACATGCGTGGGCCATCTCACGGAGTATGTGTCCGGACAATCCAAAGTCTCGATAGTTGGCTCTAGGTCTTCCAGTTGAAGAACAACGTCGATGGAGACGTGTAGGTGCACTATTACGTGGTGAAGATTGCAATTTTCTATGAATTTCCCATTTGTCATCCAATGATGAAACTTTGCTTTCTTCCTCCAAAGATTGACGAATCAAATGATATTTCCGTTCCAGTGCTTGTCTCTTCTTCTCTCTCTGAATGAGACTCTTTCTCGCCATAATAGTTCAGTCGGTACTATTACCTACCAGGAATCAAAATATAGATCAGATTTTAGATGGAGAAATATTACGTTGATTACTTTTTCTCTGTGGGGTATTGTCATTGATACGATCATATCCCATTCACTTATGAAATTGATGAAGAATAATTAACCAAATTTACCTGATGTAGAGGCAATTAAAAAAGCTGCATAAGTGAATATATAACCTACGGAAAAGTGAGCTAATCCAACTAATCGTGCTTGAACAATGGAAAGAGCTACTGGCTTGTCTCTCCATCGAACTAAATTAGCCAAAGGTGTGCGCTCATGGGCCCATGCGAGAGTTTCGATCAGTTCCTGCCAATATCCACGCCAGGAAATCAGGAACATAAATCCAGTAGCCCAAACAAGATGCCCGAATAAGAACATCCACGCCCAAACAGATAAACTGTTCATACCGAAAGGATTGTATCCATTAATAAGTTGTGAAGAATTTAACCATAGATAATCTCTTAACCATCCCATTAAATAAGTGGAAGACTCATTAAATTGCGCTACATTACCCTGCCATAACGTTATATGCTTCCAATGCCAATAGAAAGTAACCCATCCAATAGTATTCAACATCCAGAAAACTGCTAAATAAAAAGCGTCCCAGGCCGAGATATCGCAAGTACCACCCCGTCCCGGACCATCGCAAGGAAAACTATAACCAAAATCTTTCTTATCTGGCATTAACTTGGAACCACGCGCATCCAAAGCACCTTTAACTAGAATCAATGTAGTTGTATGCAAACCTAGAGCAATAGCATGATGAACCAAAAAGTCTCCAGGACCGATTGTTAAGAACAATGAATTATTATTATCATTAATAGCATTTAACCAACCAGGTAACCATATGCTCTTACCTGCATCGAATGCTGGACCACTTGTTGAAGATAGGAGTACATCGAAACCATATAAGGTCTTACCATGAGCAGATTGTATCCACTGAGCAAATATGGGCTCGATCAATATTTGTTTTTCTGGAGTACCGAAAGCAAGCATAACATCATTATGAACATAAAGTCCCAAGGTATGGAAACCTAGTAATAAGCTAACCCAACTAAGATGAGATATTATTGCTTCCTTCTGTTCCAACATTCTCGCCAATACATTATCCTTATTCTGCTCCGGATTATAATCCCTAATGAGGAATATAGCTCCATGAGCAAAGGCCCCTGTCATAATGAACCCGGCAATGTATTGATGATGAGTATATAATGCAGCTTGGGTGGTGAAGTCTTGTGCTATGAATGCATAAGCGGGTAAAGAATACATGTGTTGAGCTACCAAGGAAGTTATAACCCCCAAAGAAGCTAAAGCAAGACCCAATTGAAAATGAAGAGAGTTATTGATTGTGTTATAAAGACCCTTATGTCCGCGTCCTAATCGGCCTCCTGGAGGAACATGTGCCTCCAAAATATCTTCCATACTGTGACCAATACCAAAGTTAGTTCTATACATATGACCAGCAATTGAAAAAACAAATGCAATAGCTAAATGATGATGAGCCATATCAGTCAGCCACAAACTTTGAGTTTGTGGATGGAATCCTCCGAGAAGAGTTAGAATAGCAGTTCCCGCCCCTTGGGAGGTACCAAATAAGTGACTACTGGAATCAGGATTTTGAGCATAAAGATTCCACTGACCTGTGAAAAGCGGTCCTAAACCTTGGGGATGCGGTAATACATTCAAAAAATTATCCCATCTTACATGCTCTCCCCTTGATTCAGGAATAGCGACATGAACTAAATGCCCTGTCCAAGCTAGAGAACTGACTCCGAAGAGTCCTGACAAATGATGATTAAGACGGGATTCGGCATTTTTGAACCATGAAACACTGGGTCTCCATTTAGGTTGTAGATGTAATCTACCCGCTATTAAAAAAATGGCAGAAACAAATAGCAAGAAAAGAGCTCCAGCATAAAGATCTTCGTTAGTGCGTAAGCCGATTGTATACCACCACTGATAAACACCGGAATAAGCAATATTGACCGGACCGGGAGCACCTCCTCGGGTAAAGGCTTCTATAGCTGGTTGACCAAAATGAGGATCCCAAATTGCATGAGCAATGGGTCTTACATGTAAGGGATCGCGTACCCATGCTTCAAAATTGCCTTGCCAAGCCACATGGAACAAATTACCAGAGGTCCACAGAAAGATTATAGCCAACTGACCAAAGTGGGAAGCAAAAATTTTATGATAAAGGCGTTCTTCGGTAATATCATCATGACTCTCGAAGTCATGTGCGGTCGCAATACCGAACCAAATACGACGAGTAGTTGGGTCCTGGGCCAAGCCTTGGCTGAACTTTGGAAATCTTGATGCCATAATGCTTTTCAAATCCTCCTAGCCATTATCCTACTGCAATAATTCTTGCCAGGAAGAACGCCCATGTTGTGACGATTCCACCCAGAAGGTAATGAGCTACTCCTACAGCACGTCCCTGTACAATGCTCAAGGCTCTGGGCTGGATAGCAGGAGCAACCTTCAATTTGTTATGGGCCCAAACGATAGATTCAATGAGTTCTTGCCAGTACCCACGGCCGCTGAATAAGAACATTAAACTAAAGGCCCAAATAAAATGAGCACCTAAAAATAAAAGACCGTATGCAGATAATGAAGAACCATAAGATTGGATTACTTGAGAGGCTTGTGCCCATAGAAAGTCACGGAGCCACCCGTTAATCGTAATGGAACTCTGTGCAAAGTTTCCTCCCGTAATATGAGTTACCACTCCCTGATCACTTATACTACCCCAAACATCGGACTGCATTTTCCAGCTGAAATGGAATATTACTACCGAAATTGCATTGTACATCCAGAATAAACCAAGGAAAACATGATCCCAGGCAGATACTTGACATGTTCCTCCTCTCCCGGGTCCATCACAAGGAAAGCGAAAACCAAGATTCGCTTTATCGGGTATTAAACGGGAGCTACGGGCAAATAGAACACCTTTAAGTAGGATTAAAACAGTCACATGGATAGTAAATGCATGAATGTGATGTACCAAAAAATCCGCGGTTCCTAATGGAATTGGTAACAAAGCCACTTTGGAACCTACTGTCACCAAATCACCACCTCCCCAGGTTAAACTGGTACTCGCTGTTGCACCGGGAGCTGTTGAACCAGGTGCTGAAGCATGAGTGTTTTGTATCCATTGAGCAAAGATAGGTTGTAATTGTATAGCAGTATCTGAGAACATATCTTGAGGACGTCCTGGAGCGCTCATAGTATCATTATGAATATACAGACCAAAACTATGGAAGCCTAAGAATATACATACCCAGTTGAGGTGTGATATAATTGCATCACGATGTCTAAGAACGCGATCTAATAAATTGTTGTATTGAGTAGTTGGATCATAGTCTCTTACCATAAAAATCGCTGCATGTGCAGCAGCACCAACTATGATAAACCCACCAATCCACATATGATGTGTGAACAGAGAGAGTTGGGTACCGTAGTCAATAGCTAGGTATGGATAGGGGGGCATCGCATACATGTGGTGAGCTACGACAATAGTTAAAGATCCTAAAAGAGCTAGGTTAATAGCTAATTGAGCATGCCATGAGGTAGTTAAGATCTCGTAAAGACCTTTATGGCCCTCCCCCGTAAATGGACCTTTATGAGCTTCTAAAATGTCCTTGAGGTTATGGCCAATGATCCAATTGGTCTTATACATATGACCGGCTATCAGGAAAAGAACTGCAATAGCCAAATGATGATGCGCAGTATCGGTCAGCCACAGACCCCCCGTTACTGGATTTAATCCTCCACGAAAAGTCAAAAAGTCTGAATATTCCGACCAATTCAGGGTGAAAAATGGGGTCAATCCCTTCGCAAAACTGGGATAAAGTTGAGCCAAAAGATCGCGATTCAAAATAAATTCATGAGGAAGTGGTATCTCTTTAGGATCCACTCCAGCGTCTAGAAGTTGGTTAATGGGTAGAGAGACGTGTATTTGGTGTCCTGCCCAACCTAGAGACCCAAGTCCTAGTAACCCTGCTAAATGATGGTTCAACATGGATTCTACATCCTGGAACCAAGCCAATTTTGGAGCAGCTTTGTGATAATGAAACCAACCAGCAAAAAGCATTAACGCTGCAAAGATCAATGCACCAATTGCAGTGCAGTAAAGTTGCAATTCACTGGTTATTCCAGATGCTCGCCAAAGCTGGAAAAACCCAGAGGTTATTTGTATCCCTCGAAAACCTCCACCTACATCCCCATTCAATATTTCTTGACCTACTATTGGCCAAACTACTTGGGCACTGGGTTTTATGTGAGTGGGATCACCCAGCCATGCTTCATAATTGGAGAAACGAGCGCCGTGAAAGTACATCCCACTTAGCCAAATAAAGATGATGGCTAGTTGACCAAAATGAGCGCTAAATACTTTGCGAGAAATATCTTCCAAATCATCAGTATGACTATCAAAATCGTGAGCATCAGCATGTAAATTCCAGATCCAAGTGGTAGTATCAGGGCCTTTAGCTAGCGTCTTTGAGAAATGCCCAGGTTTGGCCCATTTTTCAAAAGAGGTTTTGACAGGATCCCTCTCTACTACGACCTTGACTTCTGGTTCCGGTGAACGAATGATCATTGAGTTCTCCCCTTTCCGAACGGAACATTAATAAGAAGAAACCTGCCAATAGGAATTAGTGAACTTCCGAGAGAGATATCTCAACTCGGTTCTCCCCTTCTTTTCTAGTTTATGACTGGAGCGACTATGATATGGGAGTCGATCTGAGGCAGGTGTTTATTGTTATTATGACATATCTTTTAGGTGCTTAATGGACCGAGGGCTGTTATGAGCCAAAAAAGGCCTTTTTAGTGTAATTGAAAAAGCATTTCCGGTTATTATTACACCATTTATAAATGTATAAATATATATCTGTATATATATATATGCATATATATTTATACATCTATTGATACTCCTCCGCTCCGTATGTCCCATAAAAAAAAAAAAAAGACCATCCATCCATTATTAATCATTATTCATGCATCATTAATGAAAGACATCTCTAGATGGATTTTACCCCTATTAAGAAGATCCATTAACAATCTAGAATCAGAAAAGGTATTCTTTGTTATATTGTCAATATATTCCTATAAGATGCCGACGGGATAGAATCTTAATTTGGGGAATATTCTGGAAGAATTCCATTGATTTCGATAAAATAAGATATTAAATAATGAAAACGATTTCCCGATAATAGAAATTATCATTCTCCAAAGCGTCCTGTAATCTTTAACCAATTTTGTGCTTCGATGTAATTGCCCGGAGCAAGTGCTATAGCTTGTTCCCAATACTCAGCAGCTTGATCGAACCAAGCCTCCGCGGTTTCAGGATCTCCCTGTCGAATGGCCTGTTCTCCTCGGTCGGGATAGGTCAACTTGAAAAAGTTTTCTTCCCTCAGAACCGTACTTGAGAGTTTCCTACCTCATACGGCTCAATCAACTATTCTTTGGTCCTCTACCCAAATTTTCAAAATATTATTGAATTGGAGATTATTCATTGGAAGTTCAGATTAACCAAAGGACCAGAAAAAGTCAATGACATGAGTTTCTGATTTCACTTCCAATCAATTCAATTAGAAGGTTCTATCTTTTCTCCTACCCTCAAAAAGATGAAGTATAGGAAGATATATACTTCAGATTGATCGTCCAAATCAAAGTCTTTTTTTAAGGTAACTATCTCAGTTCCGTATAGAATTTTTAAAGAGTACTTTCTGTCTGGAGTACTTCACATCTTTAGGATCTGATGCTACACCGCTGCTCAATAGCTTAGTAGATCGACTCTATTACATAAGTTGATTCCTGATTCTTGTCAATGAGCAGATTTGATTGTATCAGCCCGAACCTTCTTTCAATAATTGATCTTTATGGTGCTTTCATCATCAATTGAATTTTTTATCCATGGAATGCTTAGGCTCTATCTATTCATATTCGGGCTCCTATGAGAGATGTTTTTTTTTGCTACAGCTGATAAAAACCGTTACTTGGGACGGTGCATATGTAGAAAGCCTTTTCTTTTGTCCTTACCCGTAGTAGTTATTAACTAAGTTATTCTATGGTACAGATAGCCGCACGTAATGACAGATCAAGGCCGTATTATTAAGAGCTTGTGGTAGGGATGGGTTTCGTTCTAATGCCTGAAAATAATATTCCAAAGCCTTCGTATGTTCCCCATTACTTGTATGCACAAGACCTATATTATATAGTATATAACTTCGATCATAAGGGTCAGTTTCCAGTCGCATAGCTTCATAATAATTTTGTAAAGCTTCCGCATATTCCCCTTCCGATTGAGCTGACATCCGTTACGGTCGTTCATTCCATTTCAATGATCTCCGCTTCAAAACCGTACATGAGATTCCCACCTCATACGGCTCCTCCTTTCTTTACAGTAGGTAATACGGGGAGTAATCCGTGGAATTGAAAAAAAAAAAAAGATTCTGACCCAATATTATGAATTAACAGGGGCTAGTGTATTTCCAATGAATCTCTAGCCATCCTTCTTGCAAAGATTCTTTTCCGAACACCAAGGATCTTAGTACTAGGAATGGAACCTCTAACAATTTCTTTGTTCTTAACGCCCTGTAATCTCCGGGGATTAACCACTTCAACAATCTCCGATGGTTCCATGATAGGGGTATCCGAAGTACAAACGAGATGGATGTTTGTTGTCCCAACCATTCTCACTACCCTTCGGAAAAGGGTAATGCCTATGGACTATAACGAAGCTTTTGTGTTGTCGATTTCCATACGTAGTGCTTTCTCCCCTCATGCGCACCTATAAGATAGGTTCAACTATAAAAGCAAGGCCTATTGCATAGGTTTAACCTTTCGCTCGGTACTAAAATCCTCAGGAGATTAGAGCATCTAAGGCTGCATTGACCGGGGATACACGACAGAAGGAATTGTTCTATCTCCAGAACTCACCTTCACTGAGCGTAAGTTTTAATTCACCCAATTTTGATTCCCGAATGCCTTTTTTTCCCCAAAAAAAGAAGAACGGAAAAAATATCAAATCACACCATCTCTGTAATAGGTAAATGCTTCTTTCTCCTCCGGAGCCATCGGGATTATTCGCAATAAGATATCCGCTACAATTGTGAAGGTCTTATCAATAAAATTGTCATTTCTCTGAGATCTAGGCATAGTCAATTACAGATTAGATAATTTCCTTCATTCCCTTATACAAATGATTCCATGAACGAAATTTTTTTCTGGTGCACAATACCATAAAATGGATTTACTTACAATCGGAAATATGTTATCATTCTATTCCAATTTATTCTTTCAAATGGGAATAGATAGGGAATATTTGGAATAATTGTTCATTAGTAATATGAATAATAATGGAAAAAAGATTCGTATTGAAAGAATACTAGATTCGGTAAACTCGGGAAGTCCAGTTCGATCATGATCCGAACAAAGAAAGAGTTAAACGATCGAGCATTGCATAATGAGAATGAAATGCCCACCCAGCTATTGTGTGCTTTATCCATATAGATAAAGGAATATCGGGAAAAATATAGTCATCATTACACAGGATCATTGCCAAAGAATTAGTTCTTATACAATTGATAAGACGATAACTACAGATCCATATATATTCATAATATGAAATGGATAAGTTAATCTGTCTCAAATTATTGATTGGTCGATCTGAATAAGATCGTCAGATCAACAGGGATGATTGAGGATTTCCTAAAATAGGAGGAAGTTGGATAAAATGTCCTTTCGTCTTTATTTATTATCTATTTCTTTCCGAAAGATTGAACTGTTCGTACCCGAACAAAAATAATTCGTAAGGAAGTTGCTATTCACCAATTTTGTTAATTAGAACCAAGAGATCTCATAGGAAAGATGGCCGAGCGGTTCAAGGCGTAGCATTGGAACTGCTATGTAGGCTTCTGCTTACCGAGGGTTCGAATCCCTCTCTTTCCGTTTCTTCACCCTACTATTCGATTCTCATCNCATTGTTTTTCTAATCGATTGAATCCCAATAGGACGTCTTAATTCTGGGATCAATCTCCTTCTATTTGTGATATAGAAAATAGAACGAACATTGGTTGGTGGTATGGGAAAGGTAAAGACCATTTGAAGAAGCAATAAAAGTATCGTGGATAACAAGTAAGGTACAGAAGGATTCTAAAATGTCCCCTTCGGGGAGGGGAAAAAGAAGGGAGAAGAACAAAATTTCCAGATGTCCAGCAACCCCTCCTTTTCATTTCATTCTCGATTCAAGCTTGACGGGAATAATACTCTACGACCAGCAATTCATTAATCTTCAAACTGATCCATTTACTATCTATTATTTGATTGATGAATCCTTTATATTGTAACGAATGAAAAGTCAAATGATTTGGCAATTTATCCCTCTGGAACAGATCTAGATTCTTCCTAATAATATCTCTCAATCTTTGTTGATCTCTTATAGTAATAACATCTTGAGGTTTGCAAGGGTAACTTGGTATATCTACCATATGGTCATTGACCCGGATATGTCCATGATTAACTAATTGTCTAGCACCCGGAATGGTGGGAGCCATACCCAATTGAAAAATAATATTATCCGAACGCATTTCAAGTAATTGCAATAGGACCTGGCCCGTTGATCCTTTGGCTCTTCTAGCAATACGAACATATTTCAGCAACTGTCGCTCCGTTAGTCCGTAATGAAAACGCAATTTCTGTTTTTCTTCTGGCCGGATACGATATTGAGATATTTTCCTGGAAGAAGACCGGTTCATAGAATCCTTTCTGTTTTTGGGTCTTTTACTAGTGAGCCCTGGTAAAGTTTTAAGACGACGTATTATTTTTAAACGAGGTCCCCGATAACGGGACATAGAAACTCCTTATTCAATTAACAAATAGTGCTGGAAAGAAGAAAGAATAGTATAACCCGTACGAGTACTGGAATTCTTTTATATGGAAAACGAAGATCTTTCTCCAATTTGTTATAGATCCTTCATTCATCCCGTTCCTAGTTGGGAGTAAGTGATCATGGCATGACGGACCCGACGAACGATCGGAAGAGTATTCTCCATTCCATCTTGATCCTAACAAAACTTTGTGGATTATGGGAATGAGAGGAACGTAAAAGAGCCAGCTATCGGGATCGAACCGATGACCATCGCATTACAAGTGCGATGCTCTAACCTCTGAGCTAAGCAGGCTCAATGGACTATAACTCCTCATTTCATTGGTGTGAGATCCATAGATTCTTTTGGAATCCTAACGATTATAGCGCGAATCAGATTCAATGACGCAATCCAGATTACAATTACAACGGAACATTGTTTGAATGTAGATTGTAGATTCCTTCAAGGGAAAGAAAAGGGAAGTAAGGATGAATTTATATCGATCGTTTTACTCACTCTTCCAAATCGACTAGGGGAGGATAATAACATTGCATTTCAAATGCAGAAATAATATAATGATTACCAGCCAGTAATATTCGATTGGGGTAGAGATAGAGATGGCGAGAGAAGGGGAGTAGGGCAGAATCTCCCACCCAATATTGAGCAAATATCCAATGAATAACACTGATGGATATTAGATCCTATGATTATGATCTCGTTCTCCGAGAAGGGGATATGGCGGAATTGGTAGACGCTACGGACTTGATCGAATTGAGCCTTGGTATGGAAACCTACCAAGTGATAGCTTCCAAATCCAGGGAACCCTGGGATATTTTGAATGGGTAATCCTGAGCCAAATCCGGTTCATGGAGACAATAGTTTCTTCTTTTATTCTCCTAAGATAGGAAGGGGATAGGTGCAGAGACTCAATGGAAGCTATTCTAACGAATGAATCTCATTTGGTCCAATACTGTATTTATAGAACGCTCTATTTACACCTAAAAAGTGGGAATGTGATATAACATCAGACAAAACTCGCGATCAGAACTTGAATCGTTCCAAGCATCTATTCGTAAGATAGATGCCAGATTCGAGTTGAAGTACTGATTTTACATTAAGTAATCCAATTATGAACTTCTCTACTTTAGATAGAGAATTGAATCAGTTTTTGGAATAAATGGTTGGACGAGAATAAAGATAGAGTCCAATTCTACGTGTCAATGTCAACAACAATGCAAATTGCAGTAGGAGGAAAATCCGTTGGCTTTATAGACCGTGAGGGTTCAAGTCCCTCTATCCCCACCTAGGTTCGTTCCCGAACGACTGATCTATTTTCTCCAATTCCATTAGTTCGAATCCATTCTCACTTCTCGATTATTTTACCTCACTATTTTATTTCTTCATGAACAGAAGAAATTAGAACATGAATCTGTCCATCCATTTTATGACAAGTTGAGTTGATTAGATAATAAGTTGATCATATTATCAATTCATTATGTGATAGATGATCCACATAGATGAAATCATTTGGAAATTATTCAGTCGCAGTCCATTTTTTCTCATATTAGTGACTTCCAGATTGAAAATAAGAAAGATCATTCTCAAAACTGGAAAAATAGTTTTTTCCTTATTTTTAGTTGACACAAGTGAAAACCCTGTACCTGGATGATCCACAGGGAAGAGCCGGGATAGCTCAGTTGGTAGAGCAGAGGACTGAAAATCCTCGTGCCACCAGTTCAAATCTGGTTCCTGGCAAGATATCAATATCCATGTATATGGATACATGGATATTGACAGATACGTATGTATATGTACATACGGAGACACCCCGATCAAAATAGATAGATGAATCAATCTATTCTGCTCTTCTTTGCTTATATTGTCCCTCCCTGTCCGTTCCAATTGAATCTCGATACTCCCGTACATATAAAAAAGTAGGATCGAGAACTCAGAGGGCAAGATTTTACGGTGGGAATAGAATCTATTATAAGCTCTAGTATAAAATCAATCGAATCTTCCTTTTGGTTCTCGTATATCGTGTGCACGATATATCATTATCGATGCGTCAATCAAATATTTTGATTCGTTAATCCATCCCTCTTCCATATTACCGGATATGGAAGAATTGAATGGATAAGAGGCTCTGATACTAGTCGGAATCTATTCATCCCATTCTGTCCGAACCGAAATGGGATGTATTATTCAATAGAATTGAAGGGTTGAAGTAGATCTAAACGTTTCAGAGGATATTTCGAAAGTAGATTCGAATTGAGGTTCAAAAGATTGATGTAATAACTTTTGATCATAGTTCCCAGTATGAATACTGAATCTAACATGATGAAACCTATGATTTATCGTGAAATATTGTATTCTTTCCTTGTTGGAGCTCTCTTTTCTTTCACGAAGTTTCATTATAGCATCTATAATAGCCTCTGGTTCAGGTGGGCAACCTGGCGAATAGACATCCACAGGAATTCACTTTTCTACTCCGCGAACGGTACTATAAGAATCTGTACCAAACATTCCTCTGTGATAGTACATGTTCCCATGGCAACTACATATTTTGGTTCGGGCATTTTTTCGTATGATCAATCTCACTACAGAAGGAGCCTTTTTCATGATCACAGTCCTCGCCGTTACAATGAGATAAGCTCGTCCAAGACCAGATCTTGGTACCGGACCGTAACGATCGGAGTCGAATCGCGAACCTATTAATGAGGCGAATTCGATGGAACCACGTACCGTAAAGGAGCGGCCATAGACCGGAGAGTCTGGCCCAATTCGTTCGACGGATCGTTTGGGGTAGTTGAAATACCTGGATTCGAAATTGTTTGATTGAGTAAAGGTAACTCTATAGGATTCATCATTGGCTTTATGTCATTTTGTACTTCCCTCCTCCCTCTCCCCCCCCCCCCCGAATACTCGGAAACTGAGAAACATTCCAATGTTCCTTTTCGCCACAGAACCAACGATGAAAATAAGCACGAGAATTGAAGCTCTTATAAATACAGATATACCCTGTATACTAGAACTAATAGCCCATAGATAAAGGGAGACTGTTCCAACATCAGGAACAACAAGAACTGAAGTGAACATATAATGATCCTAGATCGGATCAAAGTATCTCCCATTGGTTCGATACTTGATTTGTAACTAGTAGTCCGGTTCTTTACCAATGGGGGCCAAAGCTCTAGAAATAAAGGATGCAAGAATAGGTAGGAATGAGGCTAGATATTAATGAAGATATCCAGCCAGAAAGTATTCTATTCGGGAAATAGAATATACTCCTTTGAAATAGCTCAAATTCTTACATTTTTCCATCAACTTCTTCATCATTCTCCCATCCACCATGAGTGGATGACCAAAGGACCGAACAATCAATACAATAAATTATAATGGATTCACATACAATTGTTCGTTTCGTCCATGGCTTATTATCAAATTCATTCAATGAAATTTGATTCGAATGTCTATTGGTAATACTTGACATGAATCAAGTATGAGAGAAAGAATGTGATTGGATCCCGAACTACCCAATTTCAGATCTGAGTCTATACTAATATTATAGAATGAATATGTTGATGATCTTTATTCAGCATCCATGGCTGAATGGTTAAAGCGCCCAACTCATAATTGGTGAACTCGCGGGTTCAATTCCTGCTGGATGCAGGAGAACTGCACATATCCATTATTTATGGAATGGGAAGAAGGATGAAGAATAACAGCAAACATTTGAACAGTACCAACCCTTTCATTTTATTGAAAGGTTTGGTACTGTTCAGTTAAGCAATACACGATAACAATCCATCAGAGTCTTTATTATCCACCTATTGAAATAGATTCAACAGCAGCTAGATCCAGAGGAAAGTTATGAGCATTACGTTCGTGCATAACTTCCATACCTAACCTATGATATATCTGTATAATTCAATTGGTATATGATCAGCTATAATAATAGCTACAGGGGAAAAAAAGAGAAAAAACGAAAGGAGGGATAAAAATTGATGGATGAAGTGAAATATCCAGTACTTACGGAGAAAAGTATTCGTCTATTAGAAAGGAATCAATATACTTTTAACGTCGATTCGCAATTGAACAAAACAAAGATGAAAAATTGGATTGAACATTTCTTCGATGTTAAAGTAATAGCTATGAACAGTTATCGCCTCCCTGAAAAAGGAGGAAAGAGAGGGTCAATGATAGGACATCCAATACGTTGTAAACGTATGATTATTACACTTAAACCCGGTGATTCTATTCCACTCTTTTCAGAACAATAAAATGAAAAAAAAAAATTTTTGAAACTAAATGGCCATCCGTTCATATAGAATTTTAACTCCGGATACACGCAATAGATCTGTATCAGGTTTCGATGGAAGAGTGCAGTTGGACCCGCAGAAGAAATTGACCTCTGGACAGCATCATTGTGGGAAAGGTCGTAATGGAAGAGGAATTATTACCGCAAGACACAGGGGAGGGGGTCACAAGCGTCTGTATCGTCAAATTGATTTTCGACGGGATAAGGAACACATATCGGGAAAAATTGTAACCATAGAATACGACCCTAATAGAAGTGCATACATTTGCAAGGTGCACTACAAGAATGGCGATAAGATGTATATTCTGCATCCCAGAGGGGTCATGATTGGAGATACTATTCTTTCTGGTCCAAAAGCTCCTATATCAATAGGAAATGCCCTACCTCTGAGTGCGGTTTGAATTATTAAATCACGTGATCGGAAGCAACCGATTGGGTTTACAGCGAAACCTATAAAGCTATCACTGATCCAACTAGGACACTTTTACGGGACGAACCCCAAAGGGAAACTGAGGATAAATGACAGCAGGTGATTGGATCCAAAAATTGTTCATATCGGATCATTGGTTCCGAAGATATGATAATATGGAGAGGACCAGATTTTTTGTCCGAAGCATGAACAAACTGGGATAGAGGCACCCTCAAAAAAGACAAGTTACTAACATTTGATCTGATGGTCAGAGGCGGATTCGGAGCTGGACAGTGGTAATAATTCCCAAAAGGAAAAGATGGGGAGAAGAAAAAAAGTAGAAAGAGAGAGAAGAGAAAAAGATGTTTAATATGCCTCCTACGTTATCCATAACATACGAAAGTATTAGCGTAATTTGATAAAGTCATTCATTCTGAATGCTACATAAAGAATATAAGCCAGATGATGGAATAGAGAGACCTAGGATGTAGAGAATCGGGACATAGAGAATACAATAGATGCCCTTTCTCATCTCGATTCTATTTAATCAATATATGTAAATAGAATTTCATATACATCCAGAAAGCTGTATGCCCTGAGAGAGGCTTGTACAGTTTGGGAAGGGATTTTTATTTATCGGAATAAGAGTCTACTTCAACCAATATGCCCTTAGGCACGGCTATACATAACATAGAAATAACACTTGGAAAGGGTGGACAATTAGCTAGAGCGGCAGGTGCTGTAGCAGAACTTATCGCAAAAGAAGATCGATCGGCCACATTAAGATTACCATCTGGAGAAGTTCGTTTAATATCTGAGAACTGCTCAGCAACAATTGGACAAGTGGGTAATATAACTGCAAACAATAGAAGTTTCGGTAAAGCCGGAGCTAAACGTTGGTTGGGTAAGCGTTCTGAGGTAAGAGGAGTAGCTATGAACCCTGTAGACCATCCTCATGGAGGTGGAGAAGGAAGAACCCCAATTGGCAGGAAAAAACCCGTGACCCCCTGGGGCTATAGTGCGCTTGGAAAGAAAAGTCGGAAGAGGAATAGGTACAGTGATGCTTCAATCCTTCGTCGACGTGAGTAAGAATGGTTGGATATCCATAAAAAAAAAAAAGGAAAGAAAGGTAATTGATCATGGCACGTTCGCTGAAAAAAAATCCTTTTGTGGCTAATCATTCATTGAGGAAAATTCAAAATCTAAACATAAAGGAAGAAAAGAAGATAATAGTGACTTGGTCCCGGGCATCTGTCATTGTACCTGCAATGATCGGTCATACAATTGCTGTTCATAATGGGAGGGAACATTTACCCATTTATGTAACAGATCGTATGGTAGACCACAAATTGGGGGAATTTGCACCTACTCTACTTTTTCAGGGACATGCGAGAAACGATAAGAAATCTCGTCGTTAATTGAGAGATACTTGTCATTCATTGGGGAGGATGGAGTCAATGGGAAATAATAGTCCAGGTCCAGAGATACGAGCTTTGGCGAGAAATATACGTATGTCTGCTCATAAAGCACGTAGAGTAATTAATCAAATTCGTGGTTGTTCATATGGACAAGCACTTATGATATTGGAACTGATGCCTTATGGGGCCTGTTATCCCATATCACAATTAATTCATTCTGCGGCGGCGAATGCAAATCACAATATGGGTTTGAACAAAGCCAATTTACTCGTCAGTAGAGTCGAAGTGAATGAGGGTGCTGTTTTCAAAAGGGTTCAACCTAGAGCTCAGGGACGTGGTTATCCAATACAGAAACCCACTTGTCATATAACTATTGTATTGGAGGAAATCTCCAGATCGAATGATCCGATTATGTCAATAGAATCCCGAAAAAGAGGATATGTATGGCGCAGAAAATAAATCCACTTGGTTTTAGACTTGGTGTAACCCAAAATGATCGTTCCCATTGGTTCGCGCAACAAAGGAATTATTCCAAAGATCTCCGAGAAGATCAAAAAATACGTACTTGCATTGAAAACTATGTACGAACACATATAAAGAGCTCCTCGAATTATGGAGGAATTGCACGTGTAGAGATTAGCAGAAAGATCGATTTGATTCAGGTCAAAATATATATAGGATTTCCCAACTTGTTGTTAATAGAAGGTAGGGGTTTTCAAGGAATTGAAAAATTAAAAAACGATGTACTAAATATGCTCGATTCTGTGGACCGAAAACTTCACATTGCTATAGAAAAAGTTGCGAAACCCTATAGAAAACCTAATATTCTTGCGGAGTATATTGCCCTACAACTAGAGAAGAGAGTTCCATTCAGAAAAACAATGAAGAAAGCTATTGAACTGGCTGAACGGGAAGAGGTAGAAGGTATTCAGATCCAAATTGCAGGACGTCTCGACGGAAAGGAAATTGCCCGGGTCGAATGGGACAGGGGAGGTAGGGTTCCCCTACAGACAATTCGGGCTAGGATTGATTATTGTTATTATCCGGTTCAAACCATCTATGGAGTTTTAGGGATCAAAATTTGGATCTTAGAAGAGTAGGAATAATGGGTCTTTTTCCTAATCTGCCCGATCATGGATCATCAATTCTATCAGATCGAATAGAAATTAGATTTACCATTTCGGAACCGTGCTATGCTTAGTGTGCGACTCGTTGGAATCGAGCTTTTCATTCTTTTCCGGAGTTATGGAGAATTCGAAATAAGAACGGATTGGTCTCTGGTATAAATAAACTAGAGACTAACTCATTGCTTCATATTGTCAAGATCCAATAACTATGGGTAGATACTATCACCTCGTAAATACTTTCTTCCACGAGAAAAAAAATGAGATTTTTATCTCTCGTGAAGCGAGAAAGGTGTTTGGTAATGCGGAAAAAGAAAAAAAAAAAAAGAAGGAGAAATGAAATCTTCTACTAATATTGTATGGTTCATTAATTACCCTCCGAAAAGCAGTGTGATAAAGCATAAGAATCATCCTGATTCTTTCAAGCAAGATTGAAGGGATTCAGTTTATGAAGGAGAAAGAGCTTCGGGTCGATGGAAACTAAGGAAATTGATTCCGTAACAGATGAAAAGAAAGCTCCATTGCAGAGGGAAAACCTGGGCATTTAGAGAGAAGCTATGGAACGATGGAACCTATGACTGCATAAGATCATATAGGAATCTTAATCATTCATTGGATAGGATGGCGAAATAAACCGAAAACGAATTAATCTAATTGGAGTCTATAAGTAGGTCGACCCCATGGAGCAAATATCGGAAGAGTCAATATTCGCCTGTGAAATTATTTATTAAGAGTCTCATTGGATGGAAAGAGTTATTCGTCCTGTATATTATATTCTATATACAATATGCGTAATGCGTAGATATAGACTCATTTATATATAACTAATAACTACACATTGATTGTCCAATTTGACATGGATTATTCACGAGGAGCCGGATGAGAAGAAACTTTCATGTCCGGTTCTGGATTAGAGATGGGATCAAAATACTATTAACCATCGACTATAACCCAAAAAGAACAAAATTTCGTAAACAACATAGGGGAAGAATGAAAGGAGTATCTTATCGCGGCAATCGCATTTGTTTCGGTAGATTCGCTCTTCAAGCACTTGAACCTGCTTGGATTACATCTGGGCAGATAGAAGCCGGACGAAGAACGATTACTCGTTATGCCCGTCGTGGCGGAAAAATATGGGTACGTATATTTCCCGACAAACCTATTACAATGAGACCTGCAGAAACACGTATGGGTTCCGGGAAAGGATCTCCCGAATATTGGGTATCCGTCATCAGACCAGGTCGAATACTTTATGAAATGGGTGGAGTATCTGAAACCGTCGCTAGAGCAGCTGCTAGAATAGCTGCATACAAAATGCCTATACGTACTCAATTTGTTACTACTTAACCCATACAGAATCAAAGAGCTCTTTCTAGTGGAAGAAGATTACTAGTTGGTAAGAACTCTTCCTTTTCTTTTTTTTCATGTTATCTGCCGAAGTAACAAATCTTTTGGAGGAAAAATGATTCAGTCTCAAACTTATTTGAATATAGCGGATAACAGTGGAGCCCGAAAAATAATGTGTATTCGAGTTCTAGGAGCAAGTAATCGTAAATGTGCTCATATAGGTGATGTTATCATTGCTATAATTAAAGAAGCAGTACCTAACATGCCCCTGGAAAAATCGGAAGTGGTTAGAGCCGTAGTTATACGCACCTGTAAAGAATTTGAACGTGACAATGGAATGATGATACGATCTGATGACAATGCAGCAGTTGTCATTGATCAGGAAGGAAATCCAAAAGGAACTCGAGTTTTTGGTCCGGTTGCTCAGGAATTGAGACAATTGAATTTCACGAAAATAGTTTCATTGGCTCCCGAAGTATTATAAGTACTGATAGATCTTGTAGAAATCTTCTACTGATAGTTCATCAAATGATACATGGATCAATTCATTGCACCTCAGGCATATTCCTCAAAGAAGATCGAACATGCCTTTTATATCGAGACCAGGAATTCCTAAGAATTCGTTCGTCATGGGTAACGATACTATTGCAAATCTAATTACTTCTATAAGAAACGCTGACATGGTAGAAAAAAGAACGGTTCGAGTAACAGCTACTAATATTACCAAGAACATTGGAAGGATCCTTTTACGAGAAGGTTTTATAGAAGATGTTAGGGAACATCAGGAAGGCCAAAAATCTTTTTTTATCTCGACTTTAAAATATCGGAGAAGGAAGAAAAGGACATATATGACTACGTCAAAGCGTACCAGCAAATCTGGTTTGAGAATTTATTCCAATTATCGAGAAATTCCAAAGGTTCTAGGTGGAATGGGGATCGTAATTCTTTCTACTTCCCAAGGGATTTTGACGGATCGAGAGGCTCGACAGAAAAAAATTGGAGGAGAAATATTATGTTATGTATGGTAATTAATCCGAATTTTGTCCAAAAATATGGATTCTGTAAGATATCCCCTGAAAAGTTGGAGCAAGTTTGGTTCGAGACACCATTCATCTTCATCCAAGCACGTTAGTAAAGTTTTTTTATCAAAAGAGGAGGAGATTCGATGAACAAACAGAATCTGATCCATGCGGAAGGTTTGGTTACTGAATCACTCCCCAACGGTATGTTTCGAGTTCTGACAGATAATGGATGTCAGATTCTGACTCATATTTCAGGTAGGATTCGACGTAATTCCGTACGAATACTACCAGGAGATAGGGTCAAGGTCGAATTAAGTGCTTATGATTTAACCAAAGGACGTATAATATATAGACTTAGCAACAAATCTTCAAACAATTGAATCACTTTTTAAACATCTGATAGGGATCGAGAATCATAGATTCAATGGACTCTCTTTCTCAGCGAAAAAAATGTAATATGAGCAAATTGGAGGGTCACAAATATGAAAATTCGTGCTTCTATTCGTAGAATTTGTGGAAAATGTCGACCAATTCGTAGACGGAAACGAGTTATGATAATTTGTTCCAATCCGAGACATAAGCAAAAACAGGGGTAATCCTCTTCTATATCAATGAACGGATCTAGTGGTAAAATAGATTTCGATATGCATTTTTCAAACTGAACTCATAATGATTAATATGTCAAAAACTAAAAGAAGAATTGGTTCACGTAGGAATGAAAATCGAGTACTCAAAGGAGTTATTTATGTTCAAGCAAGTTTTAACAATACCATTGTTACTGTTACAGATGTACGGGGACAAGTTTTGTGTTGGTCTTCTGCCGGTGCCTGTGGATTCAAAGGTACAAGGAGAGGTACACCATTTGCTGCCCAGACTGCAGCAGAAAATGTTATTCGTACATTAATGGATCGGGGTATGGAACGAGTCGAAGTTATGATAAGTGGCCCTGGTCGGGGGAGAGATACAGCATTACGAACCATTCGTAGAAGTGGCATATTATTAAGTTTTGTACGTGACGTAACCCCTATGCCACATAATGGATGTAGACCTCCCAAAAAGAGACGTGTGTAAGAATTGAATGAATTTCAAGAGAAAGAAATGATTTTATGATCTGATCAAATAATCTTGGTATGATTCGAGATGAAATCTCAGTCTCTATTCAGACACTACGATGGAAGTGCATCGAATCCAGAGCATACAGTGAGCGTCTTCATTATGGCCGTTTTGCTCTATCCCCGCTCCGCAAAGGTCGAGCCGATACAATAGGCATCGCAATGCGAAGAGTTTTACTTGGAGAAGTAGAAGGAACATGTATCACACATGTGAAATTGGAGAACATAAAACATGAATATTCCGCGATAATAGGTATTGAAGAATCAGTACATGACATTTTGATGAATCTAAAAGAAATTGTACTTAGAAGTGATTCGTACGGAATCCGAGGAGCTTCTATCTGTATCGTTGGACCCAGAAATGTAACTGCTCAAGATATCATATTACCGCCTTCTGTGAAAATAATTGATACTACACAACATATAGCTAGACTTACTAAATCAATTACTTCTGATATAAGATTACAAATTGAAAAAAATCGCGGATATATTATACATAGTCCAAATAATTATCAGGACGGAATTTTTCCTATAGATGCTGTTTTTATGCCTGTTCGCGATGCGAATTATAGTATTCATTCCTATGGGAGCGGAAATGAAATACGAGAAGTCCTTTTCCTGGAAATATGGACGAATGGGGGGTTAACTCCTAGGGAGGCACTTTCCGAAGCTTCTCGAATTTTGATCGAGTTATTTATTCCCTTCCTGCATGGAGAGGAACAAAACATCGATGGAATGAACAATAGAAAAGGATCTAATATGCCTCCCTTCCCCCTTTCGCACGTATTGACTGATACGGGGGAAACGAAAGAAAAAAAAATTGCATTTCAACATATTTTCATTGACCAATTAGAGTTACCCCCCAGAGTCTATAACTGCCTCAGAAGAGCCAATATACATACATTATCGGACCTCTTAAATTACAGTCGAGAAGATCTAATGAGAATTGAACGCTTCGGGAAGGAATCTGTCGAACAGGTATTTGAAATTTTACGAAAACGTTTTGCAATTGATCCACCCAGGAATTAGTTTCGGGTTCATTAAATGGTTGGTTTCATTTCATTTAATATTCCAAAGAAATCTCTGACAAGATGGGTATATCTAGGGAGATATAATTTGTCTTGAAGCAACTACTCCCTAGATATATGAATAAAAAATTGAAAGATTTTGATATTCGACAGTTGGATCAAATTGGAAAAGACCTAAAGTTAAAGATTCATCAATAGGTAACGCTGCCCCAATGCCTAACCAAAGGGCTACTGCAGTACCGATCAAGGATACTGTTGTAGCTACTGGACGACGAAATGGATTCTGAAATTGATTCACATTCTCTAGAAAAGGCACTGTCAATGATCCCGCGGGTACTGAGGCCATTAAAAGGACACCTAATAATTTGTTAGGTACTGTACGAAGTATTTGGAATACAGGGAAAAAATACCATTCGGGCAATATCTCCAAAGGAGTTGCAAATGGATTTGCTGGTTCACCAATCATTGATGGTTCTAGAACCGCTAAACCTATTGTACATGCAATAGTACCTAAAATTACTACTGGAAAAATATATGAAAGATCATTGGGCCAAGCGGGCTCTCCATAATAATTATGTCCCATACCTTTAGCTAATTTAGCCCTTAACACAGGATCATTCAGGTCAGGTTTCTTTGTTATTGGGATAAGTAGATCTCTATGGATCTATCCCCCGAAAGAACCGGACATGCCGATTTTGATCATCCGGCTCGAACAATAACTGGAGGGAGTATATATCACTTCTTTTTCCCGTGATGGAAGACGGATTGTAAGAATAGGAACTAATAATGTCTATGATCATCCATCATTGGTAAATTGATTATTCCAGTTAAATGCTCATTACCCAAGTAAGCTCACAAATTCGATCATGATCGATATGCCTTTTGGACCATCTTAGTCCTTGTAATTTGTGTTTATCATCACGAATAGACCTAAAAAGTTTTTTCGCATACAAGGTATTGACTTGTTATTGATCCGGCCTCTCTCCTTCCTTAGATCCCTTCTTTAACTCCGATAGTTTTCCCATCGAAATGGATGCAAGGGAAATGGATGCATTTTCACACTATGAAAAGGATAAGTAAAGTCATATGGTCCAATTATTAATTATATGAAAATAATACCCCATTGACCGGATCTTACGGAGCCCTTCCTGATCCGGATTCGATCATAGAAAGACTTCTCTTGGAACGGAACAAACTGACCGATGCCTTTCCACCCAGGTGTTAAACTTCCTATTTCTGATAAGGAAATTGGGACAGAGACACATTACATTTTATCAGAAATATTGATGTGGTAGATCGGAGAAAGTATCTGCATGGCCTAATCAATAGTTCAAGTCACACACTCCCATAATCCATCTTCTCCGTCTGAAAATCTACTCCAATTATTTGTTTGTATTGGATGAATAATACTCCAAAATCGAAAGGAGAAATCCGAGGACCATATTTTCTATGGATATTTATTTTATAATAAATATTCCTGGCGATGAGATATTACCGTCGTTACTCAGAACAATAAGTTATGAATAGTTATTTTCAATCTATCTTTGCTCTCTATAAAGGACCTGGAATACCCTGCTTACGGATCATTAGAAAGTGCATTGGCATAAATACAGCAGTAAGAAGGGGTAATATGAAAGTGTGTAAACTATAAAAACGGGTCAAGGTAGATTGACCCACGCTAACACTTCCGCGTAATAACTCTACCAAAGGAGATCCTATTACAGGAATAGCCTCAGGCACACCAGTCACAATTTTCACTGCCCAATAACCAATTTGATCCCAGGGCAAAGAATAACCAGTTACACCGAAAGATACGGTCAGCACACCCAAAATTACACCCGTGACCCAAGTTAATTCACGGGGTTTTTTGAATCCACCTGTGAGATAAACACGGAATACGTGCAGGATCATCATTAGAACCATCATACTTGCCGACCATCGATGGATGGATCGGATTAACCAACCAAAGTTCACTTCGGTCATTAGGTATTGAACAGAGGCAAAAGCTTCTGTAACGGTCGGACGATAGTAAAAAGTCATAGCAGAACCAGTAGCTACTTGTACTAAAAAAGAGGTAAGTGTGATCCCCCCTAGACAATAAAATATATTGACATGAGGAGGAACATATTTACTGGTTATATCATCCGCAATCGCCTGAATCTCGAGACGCTCTTCGAACCGATCGTATACTTTATTGAGATAGGTAAACTTCAATTCCCCCTCTGAAAACCGTACATGAGAATTTCCCTTCATACGGCTTGAACAAGAACACGCAAATGCTTTTGGACACGAATATATCAATTGGGAAAATATTGAGATACTTGATGGTTCGTTGCCTGACCGGCTGAGGAAATGAGGATTATTCGAAACAATCCAGCATTTCTATTGGAAGACTTCTATAGTGCCAAAATTTCAAATAGTGCCAAAATTTCAAGTCGGCTCATCCCTATGATAAATCACTATAGGCCCTTTGAACGATCTTTTACCCTATTCGTGTGATATAAGTTCCCTAGAAAAGAACTAATATAGACGATTGATAGGAATTATCTTGTCGAGATCTCAATAGATGAATCAATCCAAACCTAAGATTTCAATTATACCCCGATGATTTTATCAAATCCCCAAAAGGTTCTCTGGGTAATAACCTTTTCATTTTCGCTCATCCGACGAAATATGCTAACTAAGAGAAATCAGATACTATATCATTCTTTGGTCATAATCAGCATAATTATGAGAGGGGATAGATCCTTCGATTTTTTATAGGAAATACCTCTTTCAATTTATTTATTGGAAGCCTGGTTACGAGGAAATAATAGGTACAAACCATAGTTAAGATCTTCCCGGAACATATCGATGATAGACCTCGTGCTCTAGAGATTCAATATCCTATCAATTAAATATCCAACGAGGTAGGACCATCTTTATGAAGATAACAGATCGGTCTTCTGTACTATTAATATGGATCGATTTCAACAAGTCGCACACCCATATTCCAAAAATCCTTAAAGAAAAGTAATTACACGATCAAACTATTGGAACAAGATAAGCTAAAAACTAAAAGCCCCTATTTGGTCTGGGTTTGGATCCCTCAGTTCTTTTTTTTGTTAAAGAGCTAAGCTCGCCGGACGGATTTTGGAGTTCCTCTAGCCCCAACTAACCGGGATCCCGTCCAATAAAACGGAAGAATTATAAATCTCCAAGATAATAGATAGGAATACTGCAAATAGAGCCATTGTAAAACCCATAAGAGGAGTAGTTCCCCATCCAGGAGCTACTTTACCATATTCCGAATTAAGCGGTTTTAAGGACCTTCCTACACCGGTTGATCTTGGCGTGGTTTTGGAAGTATCATCAATGGTCTGTGTAGCCATAGAAACTATTGTATTGGTTTAGATCTGTTAACTTTGTTATTATATGGTAAACATACCATGATATTGGGATCACCTAATAATGGAAACTGCAACCTTAGTCACCATCTCCATATCTTGTTTACTTGTGAGCTTTACTGGTTATGCCCTATACACCGCCTTTGGGCAACCCTCTGAACAACTTAGGGATCCTTTTGAGGATCACGAGGACTAAATGAAAGAATGACCTTCCCCTATAGGGAAGGTCATTCTTTCATTGATGGGAGAGAAAGAATGAAGATTTGGAGAAGCAAAATTATTTTCCCCCTTTATTCGGAATTTTGGGTGGTTCTCGGAAGAAAATAGCGAAAAAGATTATCCCTAGGGTCGATACCAACAGGAATGTATAAACCAATGCTTCCATAGATTCGATCGTAATTTACAATTATGGAGATAGCTTTCGTACTAATATTGATTAGAGAAGAGATAGGAGCAATATCATACCACTTGTCTCTTAGTAGTTGGATCTCCTAGTTTTTGGAATGCTCCAAATTCTATTCGAGCATCCAAATCCGGGTCGATACCAGCAAAAACATCTCTGAATAGGGTTCTAGCACCATGCCAAATGTGTCCAGAAAAGAAAAGGAGAGCAAATGTAGCATGTCCGAAAGTAAACCAACCCCTTGGACTACTACGAAAAACACCATCGGATTTTAGAGTAGCACGATCTAATTCAAAAATTTCACCTAATTGAGCACGTCTAGCATATTTTTTTACTATAGCAGGATCACCAAAACTGACCCTGTCAAGTCCACCACCATAGAACTCAACAGTTACACCTACTTGTTCAACACTATACTTCGATTCTGCCCTCCTAAAAGGAACATCGGCTTTCACAATTCCTTCTTTGTCTACCAGAACTACTGGAAATGTTTCGAAAAAGGTAGGCATACGACGTACAAAAAGCTCATTTCCCTCCTTATCTTTGAAGATAGGGTGTCCTAACCAACCAACAGCTATTCCATCTCCATTGTCCATCGCACCTGCTCTGAATAACCCCCCCTTAGCTGGATTATTACCAATGTAATCATAAAAAGCGAGTTTTTCGGGAATTTTTGACCAAGCTTCCGATAGGCTCAAATTTTCGGCCAGACCGGCACGAACCCGTCGATCTATTTCTTGTTGGAAGTATCCCTGATCCCACTGGTAACGAGTGGGACCAAATAATTCGACCGGAGTAGTTGCGGAGCCATACCACATGGTTCCGGCAACAACGAAAGCTGCAAAAAACACAGCAGCAATACTGCTGGATAGGACCGTTTCAATATTCCCCATGCGTAATCCTACGTATAAACGTTGGGGAGGACGAACACTGAGATGGAATAGACCTGCTAATATACCCAATATACCTGCTGCAATATGATGAGAAGCTATTCCTCCCGGAACAAAAGGATCAAAACCTTCAGCTCCCCATGCTGGATCCACTGGTTGTATTTTTCCAGTTAGTCCATAAGGATCAGACACCCATATCCCAGGACCATACAAACCCGTTACATGAAATGCTCCAAATCCGAAACAAGCTACTCCTGAGAGGAATAAATGAATTCCAAATACTTTTGGCAAATCTAAACAAAGTTTTCCTGTACGTTCATCACAGAATATTTCCAGATCCCAATATACCCAATGCCAAATAGCTGCCAAAAAGCACAGACCAGAAAACATTATATGTGCCCCAGCCACACCTTCATAACTCCAAATACCAGGATTAATTACGGTTTCTCCGGTGATGTTCCATCCAGTCCATGAATCCTTTATTCCCAAACGAGTCATAAAAGGTATAACAAACATACCTTGTCTCCACATTGGATCAAGAACAGGATCAGATGGATCAAAAACAGCTAATTCGTACAGAGTCATTGAACCGGCCCAACCAGCAACTAGAGCTGTATGCATTATATGTACAGAAATTAACCGGCCAGGATCATTCAATACGACGGTATGAACGCGATACCAAGGCAAACCCATGCAAACACCCCTTTTTTTTTTATCAGAAAAAGTAGACACTATGTAACTTTCTCACATTGGATTGGAAGAGATCATGCTATCGAGCTAGACCCGGATCATCTCGAAGGTGAACATCTATTCACTTGGACATTGCTAATGATGGAACAGGTTCGAAACAATTCTGTTCATACATAATAGCAGGGAGAGGCAAAGATATTTTATCGTTTGTATGTACCAATACACAATGTGGGGATTGGTCCCATTTTTACTTCATTTGAAGAATCGGCGAAAAAAAAAAGAGGAAACTTGCTATTTTTTCAATTTAAAGATAAGATGTGGTATACTTCAATTTTCTGTCGGACTTAGGAATAAAAAAAAGGAAAAAATGGAGTAAAATGATTACAAAGTTAAAAAATGAAATGAAATAAAGGAGTTAAAAAAAAATGCAAAATAAAATAATCCAAGCTTTTCAGTTTCTATTAGAAGTAATTGGTATAGTTCTATTAAACATGTTCATCTTTTTAGTTGTATTTTTCATTATCCTTTATATATTTAGGAATGATAAAAAAGATGAACATGAAAATGATAGCGAGAATTAAAGAAGAAAAATGGAGCGGCAGATGAAGAAGAGAAAATAGAAGAGAAGAAAAGTGATTGATCTCGACAACATTTTATTCATACATCCATCAAGTCGATGGGATCATAGAGGTGAAAGAAACCCAAATGAATCTAGAAGTTATTGCGCAGCTCACTGTTCTGACTCTGACGGTTGTATCGGGCCCATTAGTCATTGTTTTATTAGCAGTTCGCAAAGGTAATCTATAATTACAATGAGCCATCGCCGGGAATGAAATACTTTGGTAAATAGTATTTCATCCCCGGCGATGGAGATTCATGTAATAATGAAAACGAGGTAATTATTGATAGAAACTTTCAATAGAGGTTGATAACTCCTCATCTTCCTATCGGTTGGACAAAAGATCGATCCGTATGTTACAATCGGATCGTGGCGGGTATAGTTTAGTGGTAAAAGTGTGATTCGTTACATTATCAACTCAAATAGTTGAAGGATCTTTTACATGGATCTTTGATCCATCTAAAGCTCTATTTCCAAATAGGTGAAAAACCTCCCCTATGAATGCTATGGTTCAGGAATAGCATACCTTCTCGTAATCTGGGTCTGAAATGATGAAAGAGAAACACATTTTTGGTTCCGAGATAGCGACACAGAATATTTTAAAGGTTAGAGAAATAACATATCTATGGAGATCCAAAGATATTTTTTCATCGTGACTAAACCTTCAACTTATGGAAGGATCCGGTTGAAGCCGAATAGCTATAGAACGATGACTTTGGTTTACTTGGGTTATCAGCATTTCGTTCGAGCTCGGTGGAATTTGTTCTCCTGGGGATCGGAATCAGTAGAAATAGGGAACGAAGTAACTAGAAAGATTTGTGATTATTGAAAACTTTTCAAATTTATCTTTCTATAGGGATCATCTAGAAAGTGAGTAAGTATTCTACGATTCGGGCCCTTCTCTAAAAAAAAAAAAGAGAGAAGAGAAGAAAAGAGAATAAACTGACGTAGATGCTATGGGTACGATAAGAAATTAGGGTTTTATTAGAAAAGAGAGAAAAAAAAAAAAAACAAAAAAGAAAGAAGAGAAAGAATTGAAATCTCCTTTCAAAAAGATTTGATATAAATACTCCGCTTCTTCCCTCATACCACTCTCTATCCCCCATGAAGGAGCCGAATGACATGAAATTTTCATGTTCGGTTCTGAATTAGAGGCATTGAATAATCAATGTCGACTATAACCCCTAGCCTTCCAAGCTAACGATGCGGGTTCGATTCCCGCTACCCGCTAACAGATATCTACCTATTATCTATCTATATAGATAGAATAGGTAGATATCAAGTGATTATATAACATAATTTAACGATTCACTCGAAATCAAATTTCCATTTCAATTTGAAATAGATTCCATTCTTTTCCTATCCTAACTCATTGTGAATAAAAAGGGTAGATCGGGATAATGTATGCCAAAGAGAGTGAAAAGAAAAAAATGGAAGAGAGAGAGAGAGCGTCCATTGTCTAATGGATAGGACAGAGGTCTTCTAAACCTTTGGTATAGGTTCAAATCCTATTGGACGTAATACTCTTCAATTGTTCTAAATTGTTGTGCAATGTATTGGAACAAATTCTTCAGCTCTTTTTCCTGTTCCGAATGATCCCACCAAATGATCAAATATTCACTTTTGTTCTTGAAGTACAAAAAGTTCAGTATGTTCCTTAAGAGCCTCTTCCAGAAGGGCTTTCGCTTCTTCCGTAAATGTACCAGTAGAACGTATAATTTCTCCGAACTGAGGTTTATTCTTTATCAAATACTCGCGTAACCGAACGAGAAATTTTCTCACCTGTGCTATCTCTAATATATCCAGGTATCCATTCGTTCCGGTATAAATAGTAGCTATTTGTTCTTCTACTTTCAAAGGAGCCGCCTGAGATTGTTTGAGCAACTCACGTAATCGTTGACCCCTTGCCAACTGATCTTGAGTAGCTTTATCAAGATCGGAAGCAAATTGTGCAAAAGCTTCCAACTCTGCAAATTGAGCTAACTCTAATTTCAATTTTCCAGCTACCTTTTTCATAGCTTTTATCTGAGCCGCGGATCCTACTCTAGATACGGAAATACCCACATTAATAGCAGGTCGGATTCCGGCATTGAATAGATCGGCCGATGAAAATATTTGTCCATCGGTAATGGAAATTGCATTAGTGGGAATATAAGCTGAAACATCTCCAGCTTGAGTCTCAACTATTGGTAGAGCAGTAACACTCCCCTCACCTAACTGGGAACTTAATTTAGCTGCTCTTTCCGAGAGACGGGAATGCAAATAGAAAACATCTCCCGGATAAGCTTCTCGACCAGGTGGTCTTCTTAATAGAAGAGACATTTGTCGATAAGCTTGTGCCTGTTTGGAGAGATCATCATAAATGATTGATGTATGTTGTTTCTTATACATGAAGTATTCAGCCAAAGCTGCCCCTGTATAAGGAGCGAGATATTGTAATGTAGCGGGAGAATCCGCAGTTTCCGCTACCACAATGGTATATTCCATTGCGCCACGTTCTCGGAATGTATTAACTACCTGAGCCACGGAAGAAGCTTTTTGACCAATTGCTACATAGACACAGATGACATTTTGACTCTTTTGATTAGGAATAGTATCTGTAGCTACTGCTGTCTTGCCGGTCTGTCTGTCCCCAATAATTAATTCTCGCTGACCACGTCCTATAGGAATCATAGAATCAATAGCAATAAGCCCCGTTTGAAGGGGTTCATATACGGAACGTCTTGATATAATACCTGGGGCGGGAGATTCAATCAGTCGAAATTCGGAAGCTGAAATTTGACCCTTGCCATCAATGGGTTGGGCTAGAGCATTTACAACACGACCCAAATACGCATCACTTACTGGTATCTGAGCAATTTTTCCCGTTGCTCTCACGGAACTGCCTTCTTGTATCATCAAGCCATCGCCCATTAATACAGCTCCAACATTATCCGATCCCAAATTTAGGGCAATGCCTATTGTACCATCTCCAAATTCAACTAATTCCCCTGCCATTACTTCATCAAGACCATGAATACGAGCAATGCCATCTCCTACTTGAAGTACGGTGCCAAGATTACCAACTCTTACTTCGTTGTTATATTGTTCGATCTGTTTCCGTATAATACTACTAATTTCGTCGAGTCGAATATTTCCCATTAGCACTTATTAATTCTCTGTTGAGAAATAGGACCTATAACAACTAATCACTTGTGTTCATCATGGTTCTAAGCAGGCCAATATTGTGATCGATCGTACGTAAATGTAACTCAGTATTCAAACGACTATTCAAAGTTCCTATAGCTCTTCGTAAAGCTTGGCGAGAAACTTGTTGTCGGATCTGGTCAATTGCTCTTTGCTGTTCGGAGTAAACCGTCTCATTCTTGGGATCCTCTAATTGTTCCAAATTCTCAGAAGCAGCATTGATGAGATCCTCTTTCTCTCGTTCTATTTGGGAGTCTCCATTTACCCGGATTTCGCCCGCTATCATTTCCACTTCCCTTAAGCGAGCCCGAGCTTTCTCGAGCTGATCGATAGCTCCTTTACATAGTTCTTCCGAATTCCGAATAGTATTCAATATTTTCTGTTTACGGTTATCTAATAGATTACTTAATGAAAGTAGATTATCTATTCAAAAAATGAACGAATTCATAATCTCTTCCCAAACCGAACACGAATCTTTCGATTCATTCGGCTCTCCTGCTCAGTTCTTTGTTTATTCCCCAGGAACATATGCGTTCCCTTCCTTCATCAACACCAAGCCTGCCCTTTCCGTTCCGTTTACGGAATATTAGAATCAATCTATAAAAGACCGATATCTCCGAAGGGCTCTTTCAGCAAAAGGGATTTGCAATTATTAATAAAGTTTTTGTTTTTGTTGTCGTTTCCCCTTTTCTCTCATCTTCTTCCCCCATGAAATTTGAATCAATACGTTCCGTTCAATCAATTAATTTGTGCCTCCTCCTTTTTGTTCTATCGAATAATTTCCCTTCTGTGTAGGTCGTCGGTTTAGCATTGGAACTAAAATTGGATGGGAGATTGGGACTATTTTGAAGTAAATAGATCAAATTATTCCATTGATATGAATGTTATATATCGGATCAATCTCCAACTATGCCTTTGAATCCATCTCATCTTGACACAGCGGTGGAAAGAGTACCCAATTAGTTGTGCTTAGACTTCAAACAGTTCAGCTTTAACCATTCTAATGGTCCTCCCTCATTGGTTGGTATAAACTAAGAGTTCATTTCCCAATCAATTACGAAATGCTATAGTTCTTCACTATTCCCCGTTCGGAAGTAATTCGTTGAGATCATGCACTTTTCTATCTCCAAAGTGCAGCTGGTTGGGCCCAGCCATATTATTCGAATATACAACTCGCACACACTCCCTTTCCAAAATAGATCAGTACACTAAGCACCAAACTTGGATTTATTATATTTGTTTCTAAAATATTGGTATTTGACCCGAAACCCCCAGCGGAAGGCCAATAACTCAAGGAAATGAAAGGATCAATTACATTTTTCATACGCTCTCCCCTCATAGATAAGGATATGTTCTACAGAATTTTGTTCTTTTCTTATTTGATCCTATCTAGTTCTGGATAAGAATATTTGGGATACTAAACTTAGTCCCAGGTCTTATATAAGGATAAAAAAAATTATTTGCCCCATCCACTCCCTTCCCTGCCGCACGCGTCATGAATCTTTCTGACCGAAGTATAGGTATAGGAAAAAAGACAATAATTCATTTGCTTATTATTCGGATCAGCCCCTCCCCTAAAAGAGCAGCTAAACAAGGGAATTCTTGGATAAATACTAATGGAATGACGAGGTGTAGGGATCTTTGTTTTCAGGATCAAACAAAGGGATTCGCAAATAGAAGTGCTAGGGCCACAACTAGTCCATAAATAGTTAAAGCTTCCATAAAAGCTAAACTTAGCAGTAAGGTACCTCGTATTTTACCTTCCGCTTCTGGTTGTCTTGCAATACCTTCTACAGCTTGGCCCGCAGCAGTGCCCTGACCAACGCCGGGTCCAATGGAAGCAAGCCCTACAGATAATCCAGCAGCAATAACGGAAGCAGCAGAAATTAAGGGATCCATGGTAATCTCCTCTTACTAAGGTTGGGAAATAGTTGATAATACGACAGTTTCATCTATTTAGTGTTCACCGATTGTTCAATTATGGAACGATTTCTTCCGAACAACTAAGAAACCAAAATATTTCGGTATCAAAGTGATAATATAAACGAATAGGGAAACCTATTATTCCCTATGAAAATATTGATTCTTCATCATATTCGAAATACAGATTCCAATTTATTGGACATATGAATTATTATAACGGAGAGAGAATAGACTGCGTAAGAGCCTATAAGTAATAATATATCACATCTATAGATGATATATTAATCCATAAAATCTATAAGGCTTATAATCAATATAAATGGATTAATATATTAAACGAACTATATACAAAGTAAACATGTTAAAAAATCCTCCCTTACTGGGAACAAAAATTTCATCGTTCTACGCCGGGATACATTCTTTACTCAACCAACTCCGATTAGTGAACCTGTTTGATCCTTCCTATTTTCTCTCATATCTCTATACAAATGGACCAATCTGATCCACTCTCTCTGGAGATCTAATGGACATAATTAGTAGTTAACTGATCTTCAATCTTTTTACCAAGCTCTTGTTACTAAGAATTCCGATTTGCTTCTACCATGCATATCAAGTCATGAGTTTGGACGATACTTAGAAAATCTTCTGTCTGATTGGACAGTGATTTAATGATGACCCTCCATGGATTCGCCTATATAAGCTGCAGCTAGAGTTGCAAAGATTAGAGCTTGAATACCGCTCGTAAATAATCCCAGGAACATTACAGGTATAGGAACTACTGAAGGTACCGGAGAAACAGGAACGGCAACTACCAATTCGTCAGCTAATATATTTCCAGAAAGTCGAAAACTAAGTGATAAAGGTTTTGTAAAATCCTCTAAGATGTTAATTGGTAAAAGTATTGGGGTTGGTTTAATATATTTACCAAAATAACCTAACCCCTTCTTTGCAAGACCTGCATAGAAATATGCTACTGACGTAAGCAAAGCTAGAGCAACTGTAGTATTAATATCATTTGTAGGTGCAGCTAACTCCCCATGAGGTAATTTTATAATTCCCCAAGGAAGAAGAGCACCTGACCAGTTAGAAACAAAGATAAATAGAAACAGAGTTCCAATAAAGGGAACCCAGGGACCATATTCTTCCTCCCCAATCTGAGTTCTGGTCAAGTCCCGAAAAAATTCGAGAATATATTCGACAAAATTTTGACCACCGGTAGGAATGGTTTGTGGATCTCGAACAGCTATGGTAGCTGAACCTAATAAGACAGCAATTACAACCCAAGAAGTTATAAGTACCTGTGCATGAACTTGAAACCCCCCGATTTGCCAATAAAAATGTTGACCCACCTCCACACCGGATATCTCGTAGATATGATTCAGTGTGCTAATAGGAGATCGTACGATATCCATATCCATATTACCTCCTTGTAAAAATTCACTTAAAGAAGAAAAGAAATGATTTTTGTCGAATGAGGGCTTCCTCAATTATTTCGCTCTCATCAGAATGTTTTATGTCACGAGATAATAAAATGGTTATTCCATTAAGAATATTTCAAATTTTGGAGCAGCCAACCGAACCAATAAATGAAATTCGCTCTTACGAGATCTTGGATGGAATAGCAGCCAACTCAGTAAATCTTCAGGTCCCTTTTTTCTATTTTCTTATTATTACTAATTTACTATCTATTAGCCCTTCATATAGCTATAATGACCTTAATGACCTTCCTTCGCAAATTGCTGACGTTGATCTGTTCAGGATCAATTGGATTGAAGCTATACCATCATCATTGGCTGGAATTGGGATATCCACGAGATCTGGATCACAGTCTGTATCAACTAAGCAAATTGTCGGAATACCCAAAATTCTACATTCCCCGAGAGCAATGGATTCTTCTTGTTGATTGGTAATTATCGCAATATCGGGTAAGCTCGTCATGTATCTAATCCCACCTAGATATTTCTGCAATTGGTCCAATTGTCTCTTGAGCATTGCTGCTTCTTTCTTTGGAGGTCGATTGAATCGTCCCGTATCTTGTTCTTTTTTTAAATCCTTGAACTTCTGAGGTCTCGTCTCTGTAGTAGACCAATTAGTTAACATACCACCAAGCCATTTTCTATTTACATAATGACATCGAGCTTCTGTAGCAGCTGATGCTACTAAATCAGCTGCTTGATATTTCGTACCAACTATCAGGAATTGTTTTCCCCTACCTGCTATATCAAACGCCAAATCACAAGCTTCTGATAAAGAACGAGCAGTTTTAGCGAGATTTATAATATGAGTATCTTTACGCTCTGTAAAAATGTAAGGTGCCATCTTAGGATTCCATTTCCTAGTTTTATGTCCTAAATGAACTCTTGCTTCCATCATCTCTTCCAAATCCATGTTCCAATATCTTTTGCTCATTCTCGTTCGCTTTCCTCCCCAAAATAATGAAATAACATGTAGCATAATATCTAATTATTCCAACGGAATCGATTACATCTCAAAGATTGCCTGTCTGTCTAGTACGTGGTATAAACGTTCTCACTCATAGAATATTTGATATTCATCCTATTATAGAATGAATAATCATGAACATAACAAGAAATCTCTTTATTAATCAAGACTATTTGAATGGCTGCTTCAAAATATTGTGAGAATTTTCTTGAATGGAAAAAAAAGAGACTTTGTGATAATGAAAGAAAATATCTTTCACTTTTTTGCTAAATAGATTCCTATTCCCCTTTCTTGGATCCATTCCGTTCCGTTTCCCTGAACGGTGAATATGCTGTCCAGTACCGGCAGGTATAATCCCCCCGAGAATAACATTTTCCTTCAAGCCTTTCAACCAATCGATACGACCTTGTAGAGCAGCTTTAGCTAAGACCCGAGCAGTTTCCTGGAAACTTGCTTCGGATATAAAACTTTGAGTATTAAGAGATGCCCTTGTTATTCCTAATAACATGGTTTGATAGTAGATTGCCTCTTCCAGAGCACGATCCATTCTCTGTGCTCGTGATAATCCAATGAGTTCCCCCGGTGAAAAAACATTAGCCATTCCATCTTCTGAAATTAAGACTTTCGATGTCATTTGGCGTACAATAATCTCTATATGCTTATCACAAATTCGTACCCCTTGGGATCGGTAAACTTTTTGAATCTGATTGACCAAATGAATCTGACTTTGTTCCATAGTTATCCTAGCACTGATGAATAACCCCCAAAGACTTCCAAGAAATCTTGTCATATCTCCGGTCCAATTTTCAAAACTTTCTTTCAGATTCATCGATATTGAATTATTCAAACGGGCTTCTGACAATTGTTCAACTTTAGGAAGACCTTGAATTATATCACTGGATTTGAACCTTTCATATATCAATGTTATCAATGTATCTCCTTTGTCAATAATTTCTCCATAATGACCATGAACAGTCGCTTTTCGAGTAGCCAAATAGGGTTTAGCTGATCTAATGACTAAAGATTCCTCATCAACTGCTATAATTTGACCAGATTCGGGGAGTGGTTCATCCTCGGATATACATACACTTTCAGGAATTAATTGTCCAGGACTAACTACTGGAAATATTTTTTTGCAGAATTCGGATGAGGAAGAGCACCAATTTGGACCCAAGAGATTGGAAATGATGTTCCTGCACGGATCGAAATGAGAAATTCTCGTATTTTCGTCCATGAAATAGTATTTAGGTACTTGGAAAGTATTGAAAGAATTGTGGAAAATGGAATGTTTCTTCGACAATACTTTTTTATAAGTTAGAAAATGGGAGGATGGGAAGCGGTTGGTGATACTATGTAAATGACCCAAGAGACCCGAAAATTCAATGATTTTCCTCATAGGATCCTCTCTATTTGATTTATTTACCGTATCATAACATTTTGAATCATTGAATAGAACGATTCGAAAACAGTCAGATGGTGACAAAATCATAAAAGATCCACTGTCTTCTTCCCCATTATATAATGAACAAATAGTTCCTTGATGCTTACTAATTAATTGCCTCTCCCCATTGGAATAGAAAAGATTAGTGTGGTCCAATTTGTTATGGAACATCAAATTTGAACTTGCTTTATTGTCCCTTCTCCCCATGAAAAAAAGGGGGTATTTAATCAAGCTAATTTGAATCATATTGCTAACGATCTTATTTGTTCTTACTGAAGTAAGAGAAGCATAAGCCTCAGATTCTATAGAATCTATTTGTTCCCAATCAAATCCTAGACAAGTTTGAACCAATGGAATACTTGTGTCACTCATTACTTGGATTCGTTCACCATCTTCGTACGAACTAGAATTGCTAACTTGAATCTGCAAGTTGTCCCCTTCCCTCGATAAATCTAGGGAAAAGGATGTTGCCATAATGGGCCCATCAGGTATTCCATATTCAACGTTAGAATATCCAAAAATGGAATTTCTCTGTAGAACACCACTTTTGGGTATTCTAAGAATCGTATCAGGAAAAGATATTATTCTTTTTCCCCATTCTTTATCACACTGCAACGGGACGATGAATCGATTCATTTGCCTTTTCCCCTTCATATTGTAATTCTTAGGGGAAAGGGTGACATAAATAGAGTCTCGATGCTCGTTGGATATGGTCCGATCAGTTTCTGAATAACTGAAGATTTGTTCTTCCTTCCCATAGCAGTTTGAGTCACCTGATCTATGTTCCACTTGATCCACGTAAGAATCGGAAAGTGATTGATGTTTGGCAACAAAAGGTTGAACATCTACTTGATCCTGATGTTTATGAAATGGAAAGGGTACTACACCGGATCCGTATATACCTCCCGATAATATCCATAGATAACCCGTCCTGAGTATAGGATGAACATTACCGTGTACATATTCAGGTGCATGACACACATTGGTACTCCAGTGCATTTCTCCTTCTAGGTCAGAATATATATTTTTGCGAACTTTTTCCTTGAAGGAAGATGTTCTAGCACGAACCTCGGCAATAATTTGTTCCGATTCCACATATTGATCATTCTGAACCAAAAGTAAACTTTGTGGTGGAATAGTTAAGTTTTTTACTTGATCCTGACCATCAATAGTGATGGATAAGTTATTATGACATAGATAAGCAGGATGTCCATTACATGTACGTGTAGGATAAACCAAATTATCATTGAATTCAATCTTTCCATTGAAAGGGGCTCGTACATGTTCTGCAATATCACCAGTAAATACCCCCCCGGTATGAAAAGTCCTTAGTGTTAGTTGAGTTCCTGGTTCCCCAATGGATTGGCCTGCAATAATACCTACTGCTTCTCCTAATTCGATCAAGTGATTGTGAGTAGTACTCCGACCATAACATAATTGACAAATCCGAGATATACTCTTGCAAGTAAAGGGGGTTCGTATATATATTGGTTGTGTTCGAAGGTTTATTAATTGATTGGCAAGTCCAACCCCAATATCCTGATTGCGCGTGGCAATGCATCTCCTATTTATATATACATCGTCTGCTAGCACACGGCCAATCAGTATTTGTGTTCGTACAACAATTTCATTTCTGTCCCTCTCTCGACCTCGAATGGGACTTACGAAAATACCTTGGATAGTGCCACAATCTTTTCTACGTACTACGATGTGTTGAACCACTTCAACGAGTCTACGTGTGAGGTATCCAGCATCTGCTGTTCGTACAGCAGTATCCACAACTCCTTTACGAGCCCCATAACAGGAAATAATATATTCCGTTAAAGAGAGCCCTTCGCGTAAATTCCTTCGAATGGGTAGATCAATGATTTGTCCTTGAGGATCTGACATTAATCCTCTCATACCTACTAATTGGTGAACCTGAGATGTACTTCCCCTAGCTCCTGAGAAGGACATCACATGTACTGGATTTAAGGGATCAGTCATGCTAAAATTCGGATTCATTTCTTTTCTCAAATATTCACTTGTAGCATACCATATCTCAATCGATTGACGTAATTTTTCCACTGCATGTACATTCCCATAATGATTCTGTTTCTCTGAAACAGAACCTTGTTGCTCCGCATCTTGGACGAGCCATGCTTTGGAAGGTGCTGTTAAAAGATCATCAATTCCTAATGAAATAGCTGTATCAGTAGCTTGTTGAAAACCTGAAGTCTTTAGTTGATCCAAGATATGTGATGTATATGTCATTCCGAAGTGATCTATTAATCTGCTAATAAGCTTTTTAATGGCAGTTTTATCCATCACTTTATTATAAAAGGGCAAATTATCAAAGGGCAATCTAGTTCGTTCCTTCATAAGGAAAAATCTCCATATTTTCATGAGCAGGATTAAGCAATGGGTTTAAGCCGGTTATTCAAAGGCTTCCTCGATCTCTATATCTGCACTAATGAAAAGATCATAAGATCAATAACATTAGATCCTGAGAGCTGGTAGTGATTTCTTTGGGTGTTCAGAACGGGCAAAACCTTGTATGGCTTCTTCCATTTCTCGATTGAAACGAGTACGACCAACAGTTGTTCGAATATATATATTAAGGATTTCCCCCATTCTACCTTTTCTTATTCGATAATGTTCATGGATTTCGTGGAAGGTACCCAAAGATTCGTACTGAACCTCGATAGGGGCTTCTTGGTTTACTGAGGTAATGATACGTAAATCCACTTCCCCCCACCGGAGCCATAAGGGGCTGTATAAGTCAATTCGTTTCTGTCGATAAGCTCTGAGCACATCATCATAACTATAAAAAGAAGGTTTCTTACAGGAAAAGCTTTTCTTTTCCGAGTGATATGGATGGTACCTATTCCCATAAATACCTTGACTATTTCCGACCGTTGATATATAAAGTCCAAGAAGCATATCCTGAGTCGGTATAGAAATAGGATCTCCGATAGCTGGAGACAAAAGATTTGTCTCAGAAAACATTAGTAAACGAGCTTCTGCTCTAGCTTCCAGAGATAAAGGTACATGGACAGCCATCTGATCTCCGTCGAAGTCCGCATTAAATCCTCCACAAACCGATGGATGTGAACGAATGGCACGTCCTTCTACTAAAATAGGTTGAAACGCTTGTATTCCTAATCTGTGCAAGGTAGGTGCTCGATTCAACAATACGGGATGTCCTTGCATAACCTCTTGAAGTACTTCCCATACAATGGGTCCCTTATCTCGAATCATACTTTTAGCAGCTCTTAGGTTGGGAGCAATATGTCGTCCAATGAGACTACGAATTACAAATGCTTGAAAAAGCTCTATTGCTATTTCTGAGGGTAATCCACATTGATACAATGATAGAAAGGGACCCACCACAATAACGGAACGACCTGAATAATCAACTCGTTTCCCTAGTAAATTTTCACGAGATCTTCCCTCTTTACCTTCGATCACATCTGAGAACGATTTATAAGGCCTATCATGACTGTCTCTCATTGGTTGTCCACAGATGCCATTATCGAGAAGTGCATCTACGGCTTCCTGGATCAATTTTTTTTGACAAATAACAAATGACTCAGATCCACTTCTTGCTAATAAATTGATAAGAGTATTATTCCGATTGATCACTCTTCGATAAAGTTCATTTAGATCTGACGAGGTAATAAGTCCACCTTCACCTAATTGAACGATTGGCCTCGGTTCGGGAGGAAGAACTGGTAATAGGCATAAGACCATCCATTTTGGTTCTATATTTGTTCGGAGAAAATGTTTAGCCAATTTCATACGTCCAACCAGAAAATCCTTTCTTCTTCGAATTGTTTCATCCTCCCATCCATCCACAGTAGATTCTTGATCCTCCTCCAATCTATTCCATTTCAATTCCACCAAGTTCTTCCATTCCATATGTGAACGATCTATAATAATTTGAAGATCCAGACCAGTGAGTTGTTCCCTTATAGCATCTCCCCCAGTAGCTATTTCTCTCTCTTGAAATGTTCCAGAACCCCGAGCAAAGAGGTAATGAGAACGAGCAGAGAGGTAATGAGGAATAATATCTCTCCAGGATTGAATCTCATAATTGAATGTACCCCGTGATCTCAATAAAGTTGGTTTGTTAGCTATGGGCCTAGCAATAAAAAGATTCGGATAGGTTTTTCTAAGATTTCCCCCCCTCAGGATCGGACATGAAAGTTTCCTCTCATCCGGCTCAAGTAACTAAAAAAAAAAAATATATATATATATATGTATATACAACTATTTTTCGCTCTGAAGAGAGACCGCTACTCTCTGCTCAAGTTCCAGGTGAAATTGAGTATTCCTTTACGATTCTACAACATAGATATGGAATTATTGAGCAGTCTCTTCCCTTCCGAACAATCCATTTCTTCTTGAAATGACCTTCAATTAGGGATTTACTTGTCTTTATCTCGTTCCATTTGATCCTTTAGGTTCCTGCTTGCTTTACTTCGATGGTTACAATACTATTGATCGAAGCATATGTGCGATGAATAGACTCCTATAGCCATATCTTTGGTCCGAAATACCTCTGGGATAACCCAAATGAAAGAGAATTACTTTCGAATTCCATTATATGAAAGAAGTGTTTTCACGAAGTTCAATTAGCAAATTGATACAGAATATCTAAACCCTGGACTAATTCCTCTTTCTCAACATCTCTTCAAGATGCTTATAATTCTGAGCTTCATGCTACTCCTCTGGAGGGACATGTCAGAGCTAAAGGCATCCCAATGAGATTGAATAGGATGACAGTTCCTTATTACGGATCTGTATGATCGGAACTTGTGATCAAGTCACACATCGCAGTATACTGGGCCTTCTAATTCTTTCCGAGTTTTAGCTAATAGATTCGCAATATAACTAGGAAGACGTTTCAAATACCATATGTGAGCCACCGGACATGCCAGTTTAATGTATCCCATTCGATATCTTCGAATTCGAGAATCAACGAATTCAACTCCACATTGTGTGCAAAATTTAGAGTCTATCTTCTCATTTCCGATCCCTGGAGAATTTCCACAAGAACAAACCCTACTTTTGATAGGTCCAAAGATTCTTTCACAAAACGATCCATCTCTTTCTGGTTTATTAGTTTCATAATGTAGAGTATAGGGTTTAGTCACCTGTCCAACTATCTCGCCATTAGGTAAAATTTTTTCGGACCAAGCACAAATCTGTTCGGGAGAAGCTAATCCAATTCGAAGTTGTTGATGTTTATTCTGGTCAATCATAAAAGATCTCGATTCATTCTGATCAAACTTCCTCTCTATCTATCTGAAAGTCTTTCTCAGATATAATAGCATGATTCAATTCTAGAGCTAAAGATCGTAATTCTCGAATGAGCAATCGGAAAGATTCTGGAGCAGTGTCAGGTTTAGGTATTGGCCCTCCAGTGATAATGGCACCAAGTACTTCATTACGAGTTCTAATATGGTCAGATTTGAGAGTAAGCATCTCTTGTAAAATATAAGCAACACCAAAACCTTCTAGAGCCCAAACTTCCATTTCTCCTATTCGTTGCCCCCCTCGTTTGGATTTTCCTCTAAGAGGTTGTTGTGTAACCCGTGCATAAGGTCCACTCGAACGTGCATGTATTTTATCATCAACTTGATGACTCAATTTCGACATATAAGCTTTTCCTATTGTAACAGGTTGTTCAAAAACATCTCCTGTTCTTCCATCGATTAATCTATGTTTTCCAGGATGATCCGGTTCGAATACCCATGGATTAGCTGTTTGCTCACTAGCTTTATAAAGCTCAGGAAACACTAGTTTTCTCGAAGCTTCTCGCTCGTATCTTTCGTCAAAAGGTGTTATTCTATAATGTTTGTTCATCGGGTTTCCTGCTAAACCGGGCAAACATTCAAAGATCTGTCCTACATTCATTCGTGAAGGTACCCCTAATGGATTCAATACCATATCAACTGGTATTCCATTTTGCAAATAGGGCATATCTTGTCTGGGCAAAACTATTGAAATAATACCTTTATTACCATGCCTTCCAGCTACTTTATCACCCACTTGTATCTTACGTTTTTGTGATATATATACGTGGACTGTTTCCGCATTATCACCGGAATCATCTACTCTATTGATCCATCTCACATCAATAACTCGACCTCTTCCACCTATAGGTGTTCTGAGACAATTTTCTCTCGCAGTGGATACCTCAATACCAAATATGGTTTGTAATAATCTTCCTTCCGGGGCACATAATGATTCTTCTGTTGTTTGAGGCGTTAATTTACCTACCAAAACATCACCTGTTTCTATCCAAGATCCTAGCATTACAAGACCATTTTCGTCCAAATGACGAAGTGAATGAGCATCTAAATGAGGTATTTCTCTAGTGATTCTTTCAGGACCCTGGCTCGTCATACAGATTTCAATCCTGTACCTTACGATATGGAAAGAGGTATAAATATCTTCATATACCAGACGTTCACTAATGAGTATTGCGTCTTCGAAATTGTATCCTTCCCATGGCATATAAGCTACTAAAACGTTTTTTCCCAAAGAGAGTTCTCCCCCTACCGTAGCCGCACCGTCCGCCAGAATTTGTCCCTTCTTTACACATTCCCCTTGACGAACTTGAGGTTTTTGATGCGTACAAGTATTGGTATTAGAACGTTGATATATAACCAATTCTGTTCGTACAGTGTCTCCATTAACCGATGAAGTGATATTTACAGCATCGATATACTCGATCCTTCCCTCTTGTGTAGCTATAGCTACACTTCCTGAATCTAGAGCTGCTTGACCTTCCAACCCAGTTCCGGCAATGCACTTCTCGGGTTGAAAAAGTGGAACTGCTTGACGCTGCATATTAGAACCCATTAGAGCGCGATTCGCATCATTATGTTCGAGAAAAGGAATAAGGGAAACTCCAACAGAAAAATATTGGAAAGGAAAAATACTTCTGAAATGGATTTGTTCCCATGCAATAACTATAAATTCTTGTCGGTATCGAGCTGGAGTAATTTGTTCCTCTTGAATCCCTTGATTTAACGCCAAAGAATTTCCCGTAGCTATCCGATAGTATTCATCCTCATCTTCTCCCGGTAATAGATAAACCATATGTTCTTCTCTCGATCTCTCAGAGATCTTATAGAATGGACTTTGTAAAGAACCACACTGACCAATCTTTGCATGAATAGATAATGATGCAACAAGTCCAGCATTCATTCCTTCGGACGTATCGATTGGACAAATACGCCCATAATAACTGGGATGAATATCCCGTGTCCGAAAACTAGCAGTTCGCCCTGTTAAGCCCCCAGGGCCTAAATGGCTCAATTTTCGCCCATGAGCTATTTCCGTCAATGGATTAGTTTGATCTAAAAATTGGGATAAGGGGTGTGAACCAAAAAAATCTTGAAAAGTGTTTTTTAATAGAGTTGAAGTTACCAAGTTCTGAGGAGTTGATCTACGCTTGGTTGCTCTGTGTATAGTTCTTCGAACTGCATCTTCCAAACGACCTAGAGCTAATCTGAATTGATTCTGTAATAAATCTGCTACAGAACGAATACGTCGATTTCTAAGGTGATCTATATCATCGAGTGTACCCATTCCAAATTTCACTCCGATAAGGTAATCCACAGCAGCCAATACATCTTGTGGCAATGAAAAAATCTCGTTCTCGGGTATATCAAGATTCAGTTTTTGGTTCGGATTTCGTCGACCAATCTTTCCCAATTCACATCTTTGTCGGAAAAATTTTTCCTGCAATTCTTTACATAGAGACTCGGAAAATACCAAATCGCCACTTACACAGTAGAGTTTTTTATAAAACTCCAGAATGGCTTTTTCCTTCGACCAGATATATTCCTCCCGCTCCCACCTCCCCTTCTTCTTTTTCAGTAAAATTAAAAATTTTTCGGGATAGCGAGTATTGTCCAGAATCTCTTCGAGATTTAAACCCATAGCTGATAATAGAACTGGAATAGATATTTTTCGTTTTCTGCTTACACGAGCCCATATCCTTTCTCCCACATCGATCTCTAATTTCGATCTTCTTCCCCAATCTGAAATCAGAGTGCCAGTATATATATAGTTTATTCTATTATGGTCTAATTCTGAACGGTAATAAATACCGGGACTTATTAATATCTGATTCACCACGATTCTGTAAATTCCATTTACTACAAACGTTCCATGGGAATTCATTAAAGGAATATTTCCGAGAAATACAGTTTGTTTCTGTATCTTACTACTATTCCTCCGAATCGATCTTGCTGGTACATATAATTCAGAGTAATATGTAAGGGACTGATATACAGCATCTCTCTCTTTTATAAAAGGTTCTGCTAATTCATATTCATTACCAAAAAGCCTGGATTCAATTTCTTTATCTGTATCCTCAATTTTCGGAAAATTATGGAGTTCTTCCATCAAGCCCTGATCGATGAAACGACAAAATCCTTCAAATTGTATCTTACCAAATTCGGGGATTGTAAACGCTCCCTCATTTTCATCTAATCGCATTGGAAGTTTCCCATCTGTCAAAAAGTCTATTAAATTATTCCCGATTGATCTATATGGATCAATCCGACAAAAAAGATTCGGATTTATATTCAGTTTTCACTATATCCCATTAAATTCTACCCGTATCCAGATATACTTCCAATTAGAAAAAAAAAAAAAAATAAGGAAGAGGAGAGGTACTTTGATACTTTCATCCAACCACGTGAAATGGAGCTATGAACGAATGAATCAAACCATTCTTAAATGTGAATCTCACTTAGAATTTTTCCTAATGAAAATAGTAAGATTGAAAGATGGAGAACAAATTAGATCCATTTCCTTTATAGTTGACTTTAGCATACATCTCATACTATACTTAAAGGACGGACGAATGATTTTAAAGGACGACAGATTCGATCTGTCCATGGCATTCCCATATCTCGGCGACATAGCCAAGCGGTAAGGCAGAGGACTGCAAATCCTCCATCCCCAGTTCGAATCCGGGTGTCGCCTTGTTGAGGTAAGTAAATGGAAGGAAAAGTCTTGATTTCCATTACAGAACCTCTGGAGACATATTGGTACATATTACCAATATAGATAGTGAGTTACGTACATTTGATCCCGATTCCGTCGTGAATGTACGACCCTCGAGTTAGTTATAGTAACTCGTTGGTCAATGATCAAATGGATTTATTTATCTCTCATATGAGCTCGAACGTCAGTAACGTTCAGAATGGAAAGGTGGTCCATTTCAACTTAAACTTTGCACTATCATTAATAGTTCCATTATCATCTCGATAATGAAATCATTTTTTTTTAGAGAACATCATCCGTATGGATATAGTCGGTATAACTTGGGCTGCTTTAATGGTAGTTTTTACATTTTCCCTTTCACTCGTAGTATGGGGGAGAAGTGGATTATAATAGTAATGCTTAAGAATCAATTATTGTGTTCCTTCCAGATCATGCATGAGAATATCTCATGTTCCATAAGGATCCAGTAATTTTGAATCTTCGTTCCAAATTGAAAGACTCTTTCCATGGAATTATTTCCTCTTTATCCCCGCAAGGGCTGTGCATAATCCCTTATCATTATCATTGTCCTATGATATTTTCATAGGACAAATATGATTATTTCTAACAGGTTTTAATTAATTAGTTCTTTTCTAGAACTAATCGATAATCTCGTTTCTTCCACTGAAGAACGATCTCTCTTCTATTTCTTAGTAGGAATAGAAAGAAATAGTCCCTGTTTTACCGGATGGTTCCAAATTGATCGGATCTTATATGAATTCCGTTCTCGCGGAAAAATATGGGACATAAGTCATAGATTCCTTTGCTTTTTCTTATACCATTTCAAGTTCCATATCTAATATGGACTAGATAACAATGTTCGTACCGGAAAAAGATGTTCAACTTTGCAATCCACAAGTACGTTCAGAATAACATCTGTCTACATTGGGTCTATTTTTTCCAGGGGCATGAAGAAGGTGATCAGCTCCGCTCTTTTATGGTACGAGGCCCTTCATCCTACATTTACCATATATGGACAAGTACTATTAAGATATATTTATCCATATATGGGTGTAGAAGAAGTAGTAAAAAGAAAAGATTAGATAGTCTTTTCCTTCGGACTACTTCTTTTCAAAAGAAATGAAAAAGCAATCCCTACCCTGTATTGTTGTAAGATACAAAATCCCACCTTACCCTGTATTGGTGTAATACAATAGATCCCATAACCTATTTGAAACTTATGATCTAGATCATTTGGATCTATCCAGTGATCAGTAATCACTCGATTTTCATAAAAATCAATTGTTTCCACTACTTGCACTGGCCGTTTTTACGTAAGGGATAAATAGAAAAGCAGTAGAAATTGCAAGGAACAGTAGAACAGCAATAAATGCAAGGGTATTTACTTCCATGATCTCCTGATCTTTACTTCGTTCAAAAATAGCTCGAGATTTAATTTCATAGAGATGAATGAATCTTTCAAGATCCATGAAATAGATGTAATTGATAGAATCGGTTCGAGTAACGGAATCTAACTAACGGATTGAATGAATTCTTCGATGAAAATAGTATAACATAATATGATCACTTTTGATAATACTAGTAAGAAAAACTTACGTGCATCAGAAAACGTTCCGATCAACCCATGTCTGTATCATTTCGAAAGAATAGGATTCGTACGAATAATAACCTTCTGCTACTCCAGAAGACGTTCGTCAGACATGAGAGGTATTTCGCTTGGATCTCCACGAGTTAGATGGAATCTTGAACCTATCCCGGTCCGGTGATGATATAGAAGTCTCCCATATTGAATTTATCCAGAGGCCCACCCATGACCCTGGAATGAGAAGGACTAGTCCATCCAGATCCTGATCTGATCATTATTAGAAAGACAATAGAGTGTCTAGAAATCCACTGGTTATCGATCATGAAAAAGAAGTATTAGCATGAAATACTCACAATATTCCTGGGGAGCAACAGAAGGGAGATCTACTGTAAATTATTGGGGGGAATTCTCTATAGGGATCTCTGTGGGATTTTGACCTAGGAGGACTACCTCTGTGTCATCCTAAAATCTATTGATCTTCCTATGTTTTTGATAAGAGAATTTGATTCTTCGGGGAGGGAAGAATATTTCTTGCAGATTCAATCTGATGATTAGATTTTCTCCCCGAAAGAAGGGTCTTTTTCCAAACTGAATTATTGATCTGGTGAATGTATCTAATGGATAGATATACTAAATATCTAGTATATCTATTCAACCCTATTATTTTTTTCACTCTTCTACGGGTATTAAGAGCTTAATTGATTAACTTATTGGATCGGGACTGACGGGGCTCGAACCCGCAACTTCCGTCTTGACAGGGCGGTACTCTAACCAATTGAACTACAATCCCAATAAAGTACAGTTCACCTACTATTCATATTTATTCTATGGTAGATGCTAGATAGATCGTATAGATTACGTGAGTGCTAGGTCGATGAAATATCTTATCCTTCTCTTTCATCTTTAAAAGTATCAATTCATATGGAATTGGACACATATCCATATGATATGAATATATATAGATATCGGGGTTCAATAACCCACTATCTTTTCATCCATGATTGGCATGAATATAATCATACCGATAGATTGATATTGATGATATCGGTTGGGTCGAGCTGGATTTGAACCAGCGTAGGCATATTGCCAACGGATTTACAGTCCGTCCTCATTAACCACTCGGGCATCGACCCAGGAACAAGAAAGTAATTCAAAGTCTTTAGGTTAAGACATCGAACGAAACGAATGGATATCCTATTTCATGGTACCCCTAGGGGAAGTCGAATCCCCGTTGCCTCCTTGAAAGAGAGATGTCCTGATCCACTAGACGATAGGGGCCGCCAAGAATTATACTATGAAAGTGACCCGAAAGTTGTCAATAGTATGACCAGAATTCCATTTTCTTATTGGTTTCCTTATTGGTTTTCAAGAAACTTCCCTATCTATGAAGAAAGACCATTTGAAAAACAAAGATAGAAATTATCTCCTTCTTTCAATTTGATTTTCACACGTGATCCGGAGAAATAATTTCGTGATTTTTATGAATCATACTATTGTTTGGTATTCAAGTATTCATATATGGTACAAAGATTGATGATCTATTCTGTTGTACTTATAATTAGGATCCCGGAGATTACGTAATGCTTACTCTTAAGCTGTTCGTTTACACAGTAGTGATATTTTTCATTTCTCTTTTTATCTTTGGATTTCTATCGAACGATCCAGGACGTAATCCCGGACGTAAAGAATAGTGAAAAAAAGTATCTAGGTTAATGAGTCTTTTCCATTCCGTAGAAAGATTCGGAGTTATCCGCAATAGTGACCGAACGGAGAGAGAGGGATTCGAACCCTCGGTACGGATAATCCGTACTACGGATTAGCAATCCGCCGCTTTGGTCCGCTCAGCCATCTCTCCAAGATGGAAAAGTTCTTGTTTAACAAAATGAATGGTGGAGTAAAGGTGTATACCATAGCATGTACAGATTGTATCGACAATATAACGAATATTGCAATTATTCAGTTAGAAAAAAACGAATCTGGCGAATTGTATTTTTCATTTCGTTTCAAAAGATTTTGCCTTTTTTCTGACCTGCCCGGCCAGTGGCCAGGCAGGTCAGAAAAAAGAAAGAATCAATCATACAATGCTTTACCTAATTTGATAGCTAAATTAATTGTTGCAAAAGCAAGAACAAAAGCTATAAAAAATTGAACCTCTATTATCATCTCTTCATTCCCTCTCCAATCATTTTTAATAAATGAGTTACACGGATTAGTCCATTTATTCCTCTCCAGTCTCAAATTTCAATATCTAGATATTGAAATACATGAATGGACTCTCTATCTATTTTATGTCTTATTGTAAAGATATAAATTGCTCAAGGCTATAGGTTCCTGATCGAAACTACACAGATGGGGAAGAAGAAGAGAAAATAGAAGAAAAGAAAAGTGATTGATCTCAACAAAACAAAATTTTATTCATACGTTCATCGAGTTGATGGGATCATAGGGGTGAAAGAAAACCAAATGGATCTAGAGGTTATTGCACAGCTTACTGTTCTGACTCTAATGGTCGTATCAGGCCCATTAGTAATAGATAGAGCTTTGGATGGATCAGAGATCCATGTAAAATATCCTTTGACTATTTGAGTTGATAATTTAACGAATCACACTCACAAACTATACACGCCACAATCCCATCGACAAATATTCCGCCACTCCTTTCCTTCCACATTTGAATCCCAATTCCGGAATTCCTTAATTATTGCTCTTCCATTTCCGAGAGAGAAGAAAGGATTCTATCAATTATAGGTTGTTCTTTCCCTTTATCAAGAAATTTTTTCCTCAACTCCTCTAATCTTCTAATCTTCTAATTGAATTATTTAGAATTCATTTTCGAAAGATCTTCCTCTTCCGGGAGAGAAGGGCGGATTCCATTAAATAAAGGTTGTTCATATTTATTTTACTTGATCTGAGAGCCATAAACTGGACTGGAATGGATGATCCATCTTTTTAGCTCTCAATCTTTGTTGATCTCTTATAGTAATAGGTTTGCAAAGGTAACTTGGTATATCTACCATATGGTCATTGACCCGGATATGTCCATGATTAACTAATTGTCTAGCACCCGGAATGGTGGGAGCCATACCCAATTGAAAAATAATATTATCCGAACGCATTTCAAGTAATTGCAATAAGACCTGGCCCGTTGATCCTTTGGCTCTTCTAGCAATACGAACATATTGATTGTTCCCGGGCATAACTTGTATCCATTCGCTTCGTATCAGTTCAGCCCGGAGTTTCCAGTATAGCCATCCCCACCCTCCTCTCATGTAAACCTACGAGCTACTAATAAATGTTCTCAACTTGATATCTATAAAAATAGATGGATCATATGTATCCAATTTGTTATCCATATATCGTAAATCGGACTCACTCATTAATATATGATGGGGGGGCCCTTTTAACTCAGCGGTAGAGTAACGCCATGGTAAGGCGTAAGTCATCGGTTCAAGTCCGATAAAGGGCTCATATTTCCTACGAAGAAAGAAGGCCCGGGTGTCCATTTCTCTATCTATGTAATAGATAGAAATATGGACACCGAAATAAGAAAATGAAAGTGAATCCAGTCCGTTTTTTCTTTTATTTTATGGGCGAACGACGGGAATTGAACCCGCGCGTGGTGGATTCACAATCCACTGCCTTGGTCCACTTGGCTACGTCCGCCCCGGAAAAACAAACCAATTGTCTCTATCTACAGTCATTTCTTCTTGGAAGAAATGACGAGGCTAACGTTTGTATGTGGGTCGGCGACCTCTTACAGGGGATCAAAGCAAGATCGATGACTAATTCCCAACCAACTATCGAACAAGTTTTTATTAAGTATTTAATATTTATTCCGGAGACATATCCCGATCCCATCCTTCCTCAGTTCTTTCGAACGTGAATAATCTTTCTTTTTTCGTATCGATCCTTTGTCCATTCACCCATGGACGATAACGATCGTTTCTTCCCTTCCAGTCAGATTATCATTTTGTTCTAAAAAAACGCAGTTTTGCAGATTGGTTCGGTAGATCCCACGTTATTCGAGTTGTAACGAAACGAACGGGCCATCAACATGAACATGGTTCGGTGTAAATTGAAAGAGATCTATCTTGGGATTTCTTTTATGTTTTATCTTGATACTCAGATCTTGTCCGCCCGAACAACTCTGGGCGGGGTATTTAATCGGAGGGTCGTTGTTTCAAATGATCGAGGCTGCGGCTGCGTCGACAAGTTCGACCCTATCCGCTTGTTACATATTCAGATTCAATGAAATCTAGACCCTTGGAACTCGTATCCTTCTCGTATTAGAAAAGATAGGGCTTTGCATCCAATCTGGAAAATTTTGCCATCTTACATGCACGGTTAGAAGACCAATCAAGTTCTTTTTTATATTATTATGCAGGTGATGGGACAAATATACAAATTTAGAGGCTCATCTATCAATGGAGATAGTGAACATTTTACAGTATTGAAAGAAGACGAATGAGAAAAGGGGAATCTCTGTCGTCAAAGATTTGGTTGGAACGAAGGAAGTATCAAAGAATTAGAACATGCGTTTCTTTATGTTTTTACTGGAACGGGTTGAGGAGTAGATCTTTTACATTCGTACTATCCAGATCTCATAGTAGCAAAAGGGATAAAAGGATCGAGTGACCGGGGAATGAGTAAGGTTCGAAGGATTCAGTTTCTTCAGAAATGAAAGCAGTACTATGCATTCAACATATGACAAATATGAAATCGGTTCCGTTCGATTAATCAAATAAAAATCAATCCGTTGTCTTTCAGTTCATTCGTTTTAATGGTTGATACAGGTCAATCGGAACAGGATTGGTAGACGCCAATCGATCCGTGGAACGTATCAAATCTTTCACGTTTAAGTTCGTTATGAGCCTGGGCTCATTCCGATATAATATCATTTCGGACAGATCTATTGTCTAGCCGACTATTTGTAACGGGGCAGAACAGGGCTTCTTTTGGGTCGCAGTCCACAAAATTGATGAGCAAGGGGTAATAGTTTCATTCCAACAGATTTATTTATTCTATTGTTTCAGAACGCATTCCATGAAATATGTGTATTCTATAGAATAGTGGGGTAGATTTATGCAAACGTTGGTCCAGATATAGATCCAATATGCGTAGCCGATAGATTGCATTTTTTTGGTATGTTAACAGAACGGAACTAGAGGAAAGAGTGTTTGTCCCAATATGAAAATATTGGGTCTAAAAAACCATGTGATGATCTTAGGTGGAGAAAGAAAACAAACCAAAGGTTCGCCTTTAGCTAGGATGGATCAACTCCATAGAATTGACCTTTCCAGGTATTCGGAATATCCGTAGTACTTCCCACTTCTATGGTTCAAGAATAGGTTCGATTTACCACACATAACATATTGTGTAGAATCCTAGTGGATCAAGATCTTCGCCCCGATCTTTAGCAAAGGGATAGACCCGGGATTTTCGATTGAACGGAAGAGTACTTCGTTCGTTCAACCCCAACGGAATGCGTTGCATTTGGATGGAGCTAAAAGCCACATGTCCGATCGATACTTTGACTGGAATATGGATTGCTTTAAACATATTCTATTCCAGAGAACTCCCGAGTTTTTCGAAGAACTAGCGATAAAAATGAACAAAAGCGGTTCCGAACTAGACGATGTTATAATGGGAATTATAACAAACATTATACAAATCCAAGTAATATAGATAGTATTGAATACCTCAATCCTCTATCTCTATTTTGAGATAGAATCTATCTATAAGTGCCTCGAAAAAAAAAAAAGAAACAAAAGAAAAACGCCTTGTTTCTTGTATGTTTCAATTAGTTCCAGTCCTACGATCCGAACTCTTTGGATCGGACAGATACTTCTATAGATCCCCTTCTTAGAGATTCCCTTGAGAATAAAAGGAAAGGAGGAAGCTATTCATCATACTAGCTAGGAATCCCCTACACCTTATTCATAAGGTTCCAAGAATCAATCCTAATTACTTACTATTAAAACGAAGGCCAAGATCCAATAGACTGGGATCACTCATTAGAACCTTGGGTCTATCGGAAGTGAATTAGTAACCCCCAATAATGTAATGGATGATGATTGGATATCATCATGTCAGTCGTTACTTAACTTCTTTTCTTTCCCCCCCCCCTTTTTTTTTTCATTAAGAAAAAAAGGGTTTATAGGCCCGATCATCTGGTATCGGATCAAGATCGATCGATGAGAAATACTAATCTGCCTGCCCTGTTCCAACGTTCCCATCCATCGATCTTGATAAGGACAAGATATTGATATGATCCGAAAGACTTTGAAAGTCCAAGTCATAGGGACTATGAGGGGATATATATATAAGAGTAGTGTAACTTAGTGGAATGTATAGGGCTATACGGGCTCGAACCGTAGACCTTCTCGGTAGAACAGATCAAAGTTCTTATTATCAAAATAATTTGAACTGTTCCAAGAACCCAACATGCATTTTATCGCATTGGGCTCTTTCATTAACTGATGGAAAGATCGGTTAGTCTGCCATTCTCCTCTTTCCAGGAAAGATACTAATATGGCTCCGTGTGCTCCAAATTCTTACCCTTCGGAAGCAATCCCAAAGTGATTCAAAAGGTTTCCTTGACGTAGGTCTGCCTTGCTCGGGCATAGATTGACTCAAATAGAGTCTCCTCTAGCGCTCCAAAAAGAAAATATGACACTTCATACACCTAAAAGTGTCATAGAGCGAAAAGAATCTATTTTGAGGTCCCCGTATTATACTCATTATGCCTGGCATTGAACGGAGCTGGGATTGACCATATCAATTAGATTCGTAATTCGAATCGGATCGAACTTCATCTTTGTCATGCTATTGTTCCCCAGAGAAACACATTGATAGAGTAAGACTTTTTCACATAGAATCTATTTCGTGGATCGGACGAATCGATAAACTCTCCCGAAAACCATTGGCGCACGTGTAAACGAGGTGCTCTACCTTGCTGAGCTATAGCCCTTCCCAGTCTTGGTGATACACTACTATACTATACTAACCAGATGGATCACTTTCTGTCAAGGTAGATATTTCATGATCCGATACTATGATCCAATACGTTCCAATAAGTTCGATCTGTGCCAGGGACACATTGTCTATACATTGAATTCCATATAGAATCGTTTATAAGTCCAACTCTACCTATGAGAATAAATGACCCACTTAACTCAGTGGTTAGAGTATCGCTTTCATACGGCGAGAGTCGTTGGTTCAAATCCAATAGTAGGTAAACTTATTAGATACCATTGAAGAGTCGATGGCATCTAATAAGTTTGACTCCACTTGTTTGGATCGAGGCGGAACATTGAATCCATTTTCAGATATTTATAGGAAATGTTTAATTAGAGACGGGGGGGCTAGCACTGATAGCTTCTAATCGTGTTCTAGCTCTTTTCAGAGCTACATCAGCCTCAATTGCTTGTCTTTTGCCTTCGGCTCGAGCTAAGTCAGCTTTAGCTACTTTAAAGGTTTCCTGGGCTTCTTTGAGATCGATGTCAACATCTCTCTCTGCATTATTTACCAATACGGTGATTCTATCATTGTCTATCTTGGCGAAACCGCCCATCAAAGCCATAGTGGACCACTGCCCATTAAGACGTATTTTCATAACTCCTATATCTACAGCTGCCACAAGTGAAGCATGATTGGGTAATACGCCAATTTGACCACTATTAGTAGATAAGATTATTTCTTGAACTTCTGAATCCCAAATGACTCGATTAGGAGACAGTACACGAAGATTTAAGGTCATTTTCAGAATTAACTTTCCGTTTTGGAGTTCATAGCCTTCGCGGTAGCTTCATCAATGTTACCCACTAAATAAAAAGACTGTTCGGTAATACCATCTAATTCTCCGGAAAGGATCATTTGAAACCCTCTAATGGTTTCCATGAGACCAACATATTTGCCCGGGAAACCTGTGAATACCTCTGCTACGAAAAAGGGTTGTGATAAGAAACGTTCAATTTTTCTTGCTCTTGCTACGATTAAACGATCTTCCTCCGATAATTCATCCAGTCCAGGAATAGCTATAATGTCTTGAAGTTCCTTATAACGTTGTAAAGTTTGCTTAACCCCTTGTGCAGTTTCGTAATGTTCTTCGCCTACGATCCAAGGTTGGAGCATAGTCGATGTTGAATCTAAAGGATCTACTGCTGGATAGATACCCTTGGCAGCTAATCCTCTCGATGGTACGGTAGTAGCATCTAAATGTGCAAATGTCGTAGCAGGAGCAGGGTCAGTCAAGTCGTCAGCAGGTACATAAACTGCTTGAATCGAGGTTATCGATCCCCTTTTTGTGGAAGTAATTCTCTCTTGCAAAGAACCCATTTCCGTGGCAAGAGTTGGCTGATAACCCACGGCGGAAGGCATTCTACCTAATAGGGCGGATACCTCTGATCCCGCTTGGACAAAGCGGAAGATGTTATCAATAAATGATAGTACGTCTTGCTCATTGACATCTCGGAAATATTCGGCCATGGTTAGAGCAGTTAAACCGACTCTCATACGAGCTCCTGGTGGTTCATTCATCTGACCATAGACCAGAGCCACTTTTGATTCTGAGATGTTTTGTTCATCAATTACTCCCGATTCTTTCATTTCCATGTAAAGATCATTCCCTTCACGAGTACGTTCTCCTACTCCTCCAAATACAGATACCCCTCCATGAGCCTTAGCAATGTTGTTAATCAACTCCATAATGAGTACTGTTTTACCCACTCCAGCTCCTCCAAATAAACCGATTTTTCCCCCACGGCGGTAAGGAGCCAAAAGATCTACTACTTTAATGCCTGTTTCGAAGATAGATAATTTTGTATCCAACTCTGTAAAGGCGGGAGCAGATCTATGAATAGGAGATGTTATGCGAGCATCTACAGGACCCAAATTATCAACAGGTTCGCCAAGAACATTGAAAATTCGTCCGAGAGTAGCTCCACCAACTGGAACACTCAGAGGAGCTCCCGTGTCAATCACTCTCATTCCTCTCGTCAAACCATCTGTAGCACTCATAGCTACAGCTCTAACCTTATGATTTCCTAATAATTGCTGTACCTCACAAGTAACCTGAATTTCCTGACCGGCTGTACCTTGACCCTTAACTATTAATGAATTGTAAATATTAGGCATATTACCTGGAGGAAAAGAGACATCCAGTACTGGGCCAATGATTTGAGCTATACGTCCCACATTTTTTTCTACAAGTGCGGAAACCCCAAGAACAAGAGGATTGGTTCTCATACAAAAAAGGAAAGAAATTCCATGAAGATTTTATATATATATATATAAATATGATTTTGCCAATATCATCAATAACAAAAATGTTCCGTATCGGGTCGATCAGATCAGTAAATAATGAATGGGAGTTACCACCTTAGTAATATCCTACTTTATGGAAAAGTTCGAATCCATTCATATTTGGAATATGAAGTAAGTAGATGGATAAGGATAATGAGGAAGTCTTCGATTTTTTTATTTATAACTAGAACCAAATTCTCCATAACTAAAACCGAAAATACTTAAAAATTATGTCCAGATCATCTGTGAAATGTGAAACTTGAACCCTATTCATGACCTTTCTCTCATTGGTCGGTCGTTATCTCTTCTCTTCGTACGCACATCTGTTCCCTATTCTATATTTATTTTCATATAGACAATTCGCACCATTATGGTCAAAGGTCGATTCGGTTCCTTAAATTCATTCATGAACTAGTTTAACCGCTGAAAGGTGCTCGGGTCAATCCATGGAGGAAGAACTTAAAGAGCAAAGATTGGGTTGCATCATACATAAAGAACATTATACAATGAGAGTGTACCTAGCAGATCTTATTGTCCAATAACGGACGATTTTTTTGTAGGATAGTTCTGTCAAAATCGATTGTTTATGTTCGATCCATGTCGAGCAGACCTCGTCCTTGCGAGAGATAATTATTAATAAAGGAGGGACTATGTCACCAAAAACAGAGACTAAAGCTAGTGTCGGATTTAAAGCTGGTGTTAAAGATTACAGATTAACTTATTATACTCCTGAATATCAGACCAAAGATACGGATATTTTGGCAGCATTCCGAGTAACTCCTCAACCAGGGGTGCCGCCCGAGGAAGCGGGAGCAGCAGTAGCTGCTGAATCTTCCACCGGTACATGGACCACTGTTTGGACCGATGGACTTACTAGTCTTGATCGTTACAAGGGGCGATGCTATGACATCGAGCCCGTTGCTGGAGAGGAAAGTCAATTTATTGCCTTTGTAGCTTACCCCTTAGACCTTTTCGAAGAAGGTTCTGTTACTAACTTGTTCACTTCCATTGTAGGTAATGTATTTGGATTCAAGGCCCTACGGGCTCTACGTTTGGAAGATTTGCGGATTCCCCCTGCTTATTCCAAAACATTTCAAGGTCCACCTCATGGTATCCAAGTTGAAAGAGATAAATTGAACAAATATGGCCGTCCTTTATTGGGATGTACTATCAAACCAAAATTGGGTCTATCGGCCAAGAACTATGGTAGAGCAGTTTACGAATGTCTCCGTGGTGGACTCGATTTTACCAAGGATGATGAGAACGTAAATTCCCAACCATTCATGCGCTGGAGAGATCGTTTTGTCTTTTGTGCGGAAGCAATTTATAAAGCTCAGGCTGAGACGGGTGAAATTAAGGGACATTACTTGAATGCTACTGCAGGTACATGTGAAGAAATGATGAAAAGGGCAGTATTTGCAAGAGAATTGGGAGTTCCTATCGTTATGCATGACTATCTGACGGGAGGTTTTACCGCAAATACTTCTTTGGCTCATTATTGCCGAGACAACGGCCTACTTCTTCACATTCACCGCGCGATGCATGCAGTGATTGACAGACAAAAAAATCATGGTATGCACTTCCGTGTACTGGCTAAAGCATTGCGTATGTCCGGTGGAGATCATATTCACGGCGGTACTGTAGTAGGTAAACTTGAAGGGGAACGAGAAATCACTTTAGGGTTTGTTGATCTACTGCGTGATGATTTTATCGAAAAAGATCGAAGTCGTGGTATTTACTTCACTCAAGATTGGGTATCTATGCCAGGTGTCCTGCCCGTAGCTTCAGGAGGTATTCACGTTTGGCATATGCCTGCTCTGACCGAGATCTTTGGGGATGATTCCGTACTACAGTTTGGTGGGGGAACTTTGGGACACCCTTGGGGAAATGCACCTGGTGCAGTAGCTAATCGAGTTGCTCTAGAAGCTTGTGTACAAGCTCGTAATGAAGGACGTGATCTTGCTCGTGAAGGTAATGAAGTGATCCGTGAAGCTAGTAAATGGAGTCCTGAACTAGCTGCTGCTTGTGAAATATGGAAGGAGATCAAATTTGAATTTGAGGCAGTAGATACAATTTGAGGCAATAGATACCTTGTGATCCAGTGACTTTCGTTCTACCAATCGGACTCGGCCCAATCTTTTACCGCTACCACAAAGATTAGGCCAAATCGTGAACGGAGATCTGGGATTTCAGATATCAATATCTGGGATTTCTATATATATCAATATCTATATTGATATATAGATATTGATATATATAGATATATTTCCGAGGTAAAATATCTAAAACAGAGTGAGTCGATGAAAATTTTTTGGGGTCAAGGATTCGATAACGAATCCTATTCATCCTTTACATTTATCTTATAGATCATTCGATAGGGTTGGTAGCTCAGTGGATCAGAGCTCATGGTTCCGGACCATGAAGTCAAGGGTTCAAATCCCTTCTAGCCCAAAAGATTTTGTATTTGGGATGAAAATTCCTTTTCATCGCGGCATAGGAGATAATCTTTCTTTATAAAAGAATAAAGGGTTCTATCATAATCCCGGATTGATACTTCGGATTCCTAATCAATAATGAATGGAGATGATTTATCCATGATTCATTTCACTATTCATTGATAAATTGAATCATTTTATTTATACGACTTCTCTTCATACAAAATAAGATAGGAAAAGTAACAATCTTCACCTTTATATGGAAAACTCTATGTCTATAAGGGAGTGGTTCGAAGACAGGCGTAAAATAACTGGATTACTAAAAAATTCGGTCGAAAGGGATAGTAAGGACGTCAATGAGATGGAGAGGAACAAGAAACTAAGTATTGATTACGTTAAAATTAATAGATTATGGGTTCAATGCGATAATTGCGAGAGCTTGCTCTATATCAGATTCTTGAGAGAGAATAAAAGTGTTTGTGAAGAATGTGGATATTATCTGCAAATGAATAGTTCAGATAGAATAGAACTTCTAATTGATCGCGGCACTCGGCATCCTATGGATGAAGACATGTACACTCTAGATGTTCTTCAATTTCATTCTGAGAATGAACCTGCTCATTCTGATCCTCTTCATTCTGAGGATGAATCTTATAAGGATCATATCACTTTCTGTCAAATAGAGACAGGTTTAACTGATGCTATTCAAACAGGCATAGGTCAATTAAATGGTCTTCCTATCGCACTCGGAGTTATGGATTTTAAGTTCATGGGAGGTAGTATGGGCTCTGTAGTAGGCGAGAAAATAACCCGTCTGATCGAGCGCGCTACCGAGGAATCTCTTCCAGTCATTATGGTGTGTGCTTCCGGAGGAGCACGCATGCAAGAAGGAAGTTTTAGTTCAATGCAAATGGCTAAAATAGCTTCTGCGTTATATATTCATCAGAAGGATAAAAGGTTGTTATATGTATCGATTCTGACGTCTCCGACAACCGGTGGAGTTACTGCTAGTTTTGGCATGTTGGGAGATATCATTATTGCCGAACCTAAAGCGTACATTGCATTTGCAGGTAAAAGAGTAATCGAACAGACATTAGGTCAGAAAGTGATTGAAGATTTTCAGGTGACTGAGCATTTATTTGGCCATGGTTTATTTGATCTGATCGTTCCACGTAATCTCTTAAAAGGTGTTCTAAGTGAACTATTTCAGCTTTACAGTCTTCCTCGTAAAGAAAAAAAAAAATGAACGTTTAGTTCCTTATAAGGAAAAATGATCAAATCGAGTTCCTTGTAACGGAAGTGACAGTGATACAGTTTCTTATTGCGGCAAAATAAGGATTTCTCTAAGAGAATCGCTTTTTACCCCTTTCTTACCAACAATTTATGATCCTCGATCCTATACTAACAATAAATATAGCCAATTTTCCGCTTTTCGAAATCAGATAAATTTTTGTCAGGATTCATGTTCTTCCACTATTTAACTTATATAATATTAATAAGTGTTGTAAAGGATCTATATATACAATATATATATAGATATATATGTATTGTATATATATATACAGATCCTCATTGTTGAACTCGTCGGGATCTTATTCAAAAACAATTTTGAATCCAACTTAAAATGCTTTTTCAGTATTTTTGGAAGAGACGGGGAAAGGAACAACGAACATTTGCGTACATGTATTCTATGAAGAAGGACAAATGGGACCGCTCATTTGGTCCCATCACTTATTTTATCTTATAATCATATGGATAAACATTTCATTGAGTAAGTAAGGTACTCGTTCTATGATAATTCCTAACCTACCTTCTTTTTTCGTGCCTTTAGTCGGCTTATTACTTCCGGCAATTACAATGGTTCTTTTCCATCTGTATATTCAGAATGACGATATTTTTTGAATCTGATCAAATTAGATTTAATAAATAGGTTTGGATCTGTTCAATTGCAGAACAGATAGAAATCTCTATATCTATTTCAGATGATATAAGATAGAACTCTTATAGATACAAGATAGGTCTAAATAGAAATAAATAAATATATATATTTATTTAGACTCATTCATACTTGAATATGAATAGATCTTACCATTATATTCTAGATATAGCGAATTTATATATCTATTCATATTCATATCCATATACATATCGGATATACACATGTGTCAATAAATAGGTATTGGTCAATATTTTCATATGGTTGGTTATATTTTTTGCATATGGTATACATATCTATTCCTAGAGATATTTTAACTCCACTGATTCAGTGTTGTTTAACGAATTGATAATTTTGGGAAGGACCTATTTGAAATTGATGGTAAGAATGGACAAGAAGACAAACTTGACTAACTTGACTGAAATGTTAGCTATGTATATAGATAGCTAGTTCATAAGAGTTTGGGAACCAAAGGATGAAAAAGTGGGCTATTCCCTCAACTTCAATAGGATGGAATTGAATACGATTTTTTATGAATAATCGATCCAAATGGCTCTGGATAGAACCTATAACAGGGTCTCGAAAAAGAAGTAATTTCTTTTGGGCTTGTATCCTCTTTCTGGGTTCACTAGGATTTTTCCTAGTCGGGATTTCGAGTTATTTTGGTGAGAACCTGATACCCCTATTGTCATCTCAGGAAATACTCTTTGTTCCACAAGGAATTGTAATGTGTTTTTATGGTATTGCAGGTCTGTTCATTAGCTCTTATCTGTGGTGCACAATTTTGTTCGATGTGGGTAGTGGCTATAATAAGTTTGATAAAAGAAAAGGAATTGTATGTCTTTTTCGTTGGGGATTTCCCGGAAAAAATCGTCGTATTTTCCTACGATTTCTTATGAAGGATATTCAGATGATTAAAATGGAAATTCAAGAAGGTATTTCCCCTCGTCGTGTTCTTTATATGGAAATAAAGGGCCGACAAGACATTCCTTTAGCTCGTACTGGTGATAATTTGAACCTAAGGGAGATCGAACAGAAAGCTGCTGAATCAGCCCGTTTCTTGCGTGTATCCATTGAAGGGTTTTGAAATGAACCAAGGGGTTCTTTATACTCAACATAAATTCAAATTGATCGACATTTTTATATGGATCGAATCAAGGAACATGAATCAATATCCAATCAGGAAATTTTTAGATTTCCATACATATCAATTTCAATAAATATTGAAATATAATTGTATGGAAATGGAACGATATAGGATCTTTATGAACAATATACTATTTTTAGAAAATAGTATAGGAAGAGGTAATATAGAAAGAGCTATAAGTTAAAATAGAACTGGTTGGTATTTGTCCGGGAAAAATATCATTTAGTTAATTCCTACTAAATGATATTTATGTTTATGGAATGAATCAGACCAAGATTATTTTGGTAGTTCCCGAACACGCCATATCATTTCCTATCCTAGAGAGGGCGAGTGAGCCAGTAGATGGATATGATGGATCAGAAAGAACAATGACTAGATATAGTGGTCCGGTTTCCCTAAAACTAGAACGTTTTTTCCTCTCATCCCCGTTCTTCATCACGATCCAATTTATTCTTATATGATTTCGTCGTTCTCTCATTTTGTTTGTCATCTTTGGAGATAACTGGGGAAAGATTCGTAAAGGATCGATCGAGTGATCAGGATTCAAAGGATCTTTACAATGAATAAAACGACTTATGTTACTTCAAGTTATTCTTCTAAAAAAGAATAAGATAGAAAAAATGAATAGATAATTAGATAGAAACGATCTGGATCGGATATCGGGGAATGATCTTCTTATGCTCCGTCTCACTCATTTGGAGCGAACCTTTTTCTTTTTTCTCTGAGGATCTTTTTTCTCGGGGTCAAACAATTACACAATAGATAAATTTATGGATCCCATACCTCATTCTATCACTCGTACTTTGTCTAGATTTCGGACAGAACTGACGAGTGAATCAGGTTCGTTAGCGATTCACGAATTGGAAGTGGCCGAATATAAAGCATCAGCTTCCCTACGATATCTTGCATGTTTAGTGGTACTGCCTTGGGTCATTCCTATTTCATTACGGAAAGGTTTGGAACCTTGGGTTACAAATTGGTGGAATACGGGTCAATCTCAGAAAATTTTTGATTATCTCCAGGAAGAAAATGTTCTGGGAAGATTTGAGAAAATAGAAGAACTATTCCTGTTAGAAAGAATGGTGGAAGATTCTTCGGGAACAGATTCAAAAGATCTTCGTATAGAGATTCACAAAGAAACGATCCAATTGGTCGAAATGTACAATGAAGATTGTATTAAGATAATCTCACATTTATTAACAAATCTAATAGGTTTTGCTTTTATAAGTGCTTATCTCGTTCTGGGTAAGAATAAACTTGGCATTCTCAATTCTTGGATCCAAGAATTCTTCTATAGTCTGAGCGATACAATGAAAGCTTTTCTCATTCTTTTAGCAACCGATCTATGTATTGGGTTTCATTCACCCCATGGTTGGGAACTGATGATCGATTCGATCTCCGAAAATTTTGGCTTTGCCCATAACGAACGAATCATATCTGGTCTTGTTTCAACTTTTCCAGTCATCTTAGATACGATTCTCAAATATTGGATCTTCCGTCGTTTCAATCGTATATCTCCTTCACTTGTAGTAATTTATCATTCGATGAATGAATAAAGAATAGGTTGTTTTATCCGACCGAAAGAATTGAAACAGAATAATAAAGTGTTTTCTTTGTTCAGGAATTAGCTATTCCTCCCCCTCATTCTTCTCCTGGTGCGAGACTTCCGATTTCTTACTTTTAGGTTTGGTTCAATCAATATAGTAGCAGAATTTTTGACAGGTAACTATGATAGCTACCTACTCTCACCCGAAAAATGATTTGGAACCAATAATTGAACCATGCAAAATAGAAATACTTATGACTTAAAAAAAAAGATGACTCGGTTAATTTCCGTCCTGGTCATGATACATATCATAACTCGGACATCCATTTCGAATGCATATCCCATTTTTGCACAGCAGGGTTATGAAAATCCCCGAGAAGCAACTGGACGTATTGTATGTGCCAATTGTCACTTGGCCAAAAAACCTGTGGATATTGAGGTTCCACAGTCCGTGCTTCCCAATACCGTATTTGAAGCAGTTGTTAAGATCCCCTATGATACGCAAATGAAACAAGTTCTTGCTAATGGTAAGAAAGGGGCTTTAAATGTAGGAGCTGTTCTAATTTTACCCGAGGGCTTTGAATTAGCCCCTCCGGATCGTATTTCTCCTGAGATTAGACAAAAGATGGGTAATCTTTATTTTCAGAACTATCGTCCCAATCAAAAAAACATTATTGTAATAGGTCCTGTTCCTGGGCAAAAATATAGTGAACTTGTGTTCCCCATCCTTTCCCCAGATCCTGCTACTGATAAAGAAGCTCACTTCCTGAAATATCCTATATATTTGGGTGGTAATAGAGGGAGAGGACAAATTTATCCCGACGGGAGTAAGAGCAACAATACGGTCTATAGCGCTTCAGCAACAGGAAGAGTGAGCAAAATTTTACGTAAAGAAAAGGGTGGATATGAGATAACTATCGATAATACATCAGACGGTGGGCAAGTGGTTGACATTGTACCTCCGGGACCGGAACTTCTTATTTCAGAGGGCGAATTGATCAAGGTCGATCAGCCATTAACGAATAACCCTAATGTGGGTGGATTTGGTCAAGGAGATGCAGAGATAGTACTTCAAGATCCATTACGTGTTAAAGGTCTTTTATTATTCTTAGCATCTGTCATTCTGGCACAGATATTTTTGGTCCTTAAGAAGAAACAATTTGAGAAAGTTCAATTGGCCGAGATGAATCTTCAGGTCCATAGATTTCCGAACATGAAGTTGACTGATTGAATCAAAAATGAATACCCCTTCGGAGATGGAGAACCTTTTCTCCTCCTTCTCCCTTATATATTCTTGGGAAAATGTTCATGTAGACATATCTACATTTCAAATAGGGAGTGACTCAATAAGCACTGGAACAGATCAACTTGTCGAACGATCCCCATATGCTTTCTAGATCGTGTACTATATACATGCCATTCCCTCCTTTCCTTGCCCATTTTCAAAAGAAAAAATCCGGAAAATAGAGATAGATCGCAGGAAGGAGAGATTAGGAGAATAACTAAGCAATCTTGGAGAAGATTCCTATCTTCTCTAATCCCATTCTTTATCCTATCCCATTATTATTCGTCGAATAAATTCTCCGGTTTCTCGTCGAGATAAGAGGAACTCATTGGGTTTCCGATCCTGTCCTGTTCATCAATTCCTTCGTAAATTGACGATTATTTTGTACGTTATATTGAGGAACCTTCAAATTCCTAAAGAAGGAAGAGCAGAAAAGTAAGGGGTAATATCACTCATTGAGCAAAACAACCCACCTTTTGATAGGGTTCGTTCCTAATGAGAGAAAATGAATTAAAGGTGTTTTTCCTCCTCTTTTCTTTTGTAAGCCAAAATAAGAGAAGAAAATATTCTATTCGCACATTAAGATTCTCATAGTTCGGGTTTTTAGAAAAACTTCGAATAATCTCCCACCAGAGAAATGAACAAATATTGAGTAATAAATATTCTCCGTTTCTCCGTTGTTCCTTCGACAGAGATTGAAATTGGATCGATCCCATTTTTTTTTTTTTTTGATCATATAGTGGAAGAATAAATTGGCTCATAACTTGACTGAAAGGCATTGAATGAAGTAACAGAGTCATTGTATTTGTGCGAATCTTCTCTTCTAATTAATATTAATATAGAAGAGAATCTAAAAAAGAGATTTCGATAAGACCTTACCCTTAAAAGAAGGGTAAGGCCTTATTTATTTGTCACTTTCGCATGTATAGTATTCCCATAGTAAGTGCATTTCCCCTACTATAGGGATGACCCTGATCCGGAATATGAACCATAGAAAAAGATACCCAGTAGACCAATCACGATAATACCAGTTACAGTACCTATCAACCAAAGAGGGATCCTTCCAGTGGTATCGGCCATTTCTCTTACTCCCTTTCACATTTTCTTAAGTGGTCATGCTCGAGACATAAACAGTCATAGCATAGATAATTATTAGTATTGGATCTCTTCGAATGGAGTGATAATATTCTCATTGTTCCTAATTGAACAAATAATTAGAGAATAGAACAGCAAGTACAAAAATTAGTAGCAACCCCCAGTAGAGACTGGTACGATTCAATTCAACATTTTGGTTGTTCGGATTCAATTGTGTCATATCTACATACTTCCTCTTCCTTTAATATAGAGTTTATCGCTGGATGAACTGCATTGCCGATATTGATCCCGAGAAAAAAACTGTAGGGACAGCTAGCCCGTGAATGGCCAACCATCTAACTGTAAAAATCGGATAAGTTCTATCTATAGTCATTAGTGCCTCCTAAAAAGATCTAGTAAATTCATCGAGTTGCTCTAACGAATCGAAACGGCCAGTTACTAATGGAACCTCTTGTCGACTTTCTGTGAAATACTCATTCGGCCGGGGGCTCCCGAACACATCATAAGCCAAACCCGTGCTGACAAATAACCAACCTGCAATAAATAGAGAAGGTATGGTAATGCTATGGATAACCCAGTATCTAATACTAGTAATAATGTCAGCAAAGGAGCGTTCTCCCGTATTCCCAGACATGCTCAGCTCCATATATTATTTTAAAGTCAGTCAAGGGGGAATTGATCCCATGAAAGATAGAGATCAGGAAATGGAAAACTACTGATATCTTCTCCAATCCTTGTTCGATTGTCAATGTTATACCAAGGGTATCTTTGAAGTCTACTGGACCAGTATAGCTAGCTTTCTTCTGACACAGCAATACAATTTTGATGAGTATCGAGAAGGAACGGAATAGAATGATTCTGTTCCTGCCAGCAGTTATTCCATCTCTGTTTGATGGACTTAATCCCAACAGAAATAAGAGAATATTGCATATTCCGAGGTCCGGGTGTAAGGAACTCCCTCAATCGATATTGTAACAATTGCATAACCCTGGAAATTTTCGATTGGAATTAGCTTCTACATACAGGTGGCTGTAGAACCGAAAAAAGGATGAGTGCCGCTTGCAAAGGGTATAAATCACTATCAATCCAACCAATCCAGAATATGATACTTTGACCCCTTCCTTTTTTCATTCCGACATGACATTATGTCCGTGTAGATGATTCCAGTAATTAAGATTGCACGGGGATCATTGGTGCTACGCAGATGTATGTTGCTCTTCCAATAGTATCCGGCGCAGGTGGAGTTATGCCACGGACTTATTATATAGTACCTTGTATTAACGAGTAGATGTTACTAATTAGATAAACCCAAGTGGATAGTGCAATAGAACCTAGTCAATTTTAGGTATGTTAAATTACGAGTTATTCCTTGCAATAGGTGGAATTCTTGCGGGCTCTACTGGCTCTAAGAATGAATATTGAAAAAATCCATCTAGAGGGTCCAATGATCTGGATCAATAAGATCTAGAAATGAAAGGACAAACTGGATATTAATATTCTTATACCTAAACGTGAAATTCACAAAACTTTGCTATGTCTGTAGAAGAGGTTTCTTCCAATCCAACCGATAGCTACTGGTATCGAAGATAATGCCAGATGATCCAATCGTACTTATTTATAATTCATTCACCCTGTAAGAAGATTACGTTTGACAATTTGTAAAGGAGTTCGCGGGTGCTATTAATTAGTTGCTCGATGAATGTGAGGATTTCTAGGATAATGAAGAGATATCTACCATAGATTTCCTCTCATCCATGTTCGTTCATACATATCCTATAGTAGATATAGGATCCTTAATTGGTACGAATTGGGACAATTGATCTTTTGTATTCTGATCTCAAGGTTACGAAAAGAAAAATTTAGGTAATTGTCTCATGAAGATATGTATAAACCATATTTCATTCAGTCCTTCCACGCCTACTATAACTATAATTAGTTATTTCGGTTTCTTATTGGCTTCTATCATTTTCACCCTAGTCCTATTCATTAGCTCGAGCAAGATACAACTTATTCGAAATGAAGGAAGGGGAAACCCTCTCAGTTCACTATATCAATTTCAATAATTTCGTTGATTCTCTCTATATCAATTTCTGATCATTGAGATTCATAGCAAATTCAGGGTACTATCCAGGATAGCTATTATCCCTACTTATTCCGTTGAATCGAAATGATTGAGGCTTTGCCATCCGGAATTGTGTTAGGTCTAATTCCTATAACTTTGGCCGGATTATCCGTAACTGCATATTCACAATACCGACGTGGTGATCAATTGGATATTTGATCCGGGAATATCCTTCAATTTCATTGACCTCCTACTTTTCCTGGGGGGTCAGATTCCATTGCTCGTTCCAATTGGAATGAATTCTCGATAATTTAGAAGGTTGAGTTTGATAGGAACAGAATCACGCTCTGTAGGATTTGAACCTACGGCATCAGGTTTTGGAGACCTACGTTCTACCGAACTGAACTAAGAGCGCTTTATTTCACATCCGGAGAGAAAGGAAAGGAACAAAATCTTTTCGTTTATACTCTTAGAGTCAAACACTTTCGCATCTGATACGATTCAATTATTTGATCGATCCATTCGAATCGATATAAAATGATCTTTTGTTCCTTTCTCTTTCCATAGAAAAGAAGGGAAAGGTAGGGATGACAGGATTTGAACCTGCGACATTTTGTACCCAAAACAAATACGCTACCAAGCTGCGCTACATCCCTTCTAATCATTAGACAATGTTAGTTTATAGAATTCGAAATCTGTTTCCCACATTTTTCCACCTTCATTTCTCTTCGGTCTCGTGAATGAAAAGACTTTATACATGCATGTAGGGTCTATTATCTAGAAGATTAATTAGCAAAATTTGGTGATGAAACATCTTTTTTCTGTTCTATAAATAGGACCACAGCCCGGATCACATTATACATATATTCATCAGTTCCGAGTTTTTCCTAGGATTCGTAACTATTGATACGGTTGAATCACTTACACATTATGATCGATAAGGAGAATTTACAATGCAAGATCTAAAGACCTATCTTTCCACAGCGCCTGTGTTAGCTATTTCATCGTTCATTTTTTTAGCCGGTCTATTGATAGAAATCAATCGTTTTTTTCCAGATGCTCTTACTTTTGCTTTTTTTTAATTGTTGTCCTCCCCTTAAAGTCAAGGGAAAAAGATTGTGCTAGATTGACTTCTCCTACCTCTTGGAGAAATTAGTTGATTCAGCCCAAAATAGATCTAAGTTTGGAGATGGAATGGGGGGGGGGTAGAATCAAAGTAGAAATATAGATCCAAAGGTTCTTTCCACATTCAATTTTGTAAGTAAAACTAAAAACTCCTGATCAATCATTTTTTTACTTTCAAATGTTTTATCGTGGGATCTCCGTCTATCAACTTCTATCCCTTTTTCCCTCTTTTTCAGATCGAAAAGCAAAGTAGACCCAATATCCAGAGTAAGTTTATGGCCAAGAGCGGAGATGTAAGAGTAACAATTACTTTGGAGTGCACTAGTTGTACCCAAGATAGTGTTTATAAAAGATTCCCGGGGATTTCTAGATATACGACTCGGAAAAATCGACGCAATACACCTATTCGATTGGAATCAAATAAATTTTGTCCCTATTGTTACAAGCATACCATTCACGGAGAGATAAAAAAAAGAGATTAAACGTACTACTCCTACCCAGGGATAGAAATAGATCACAGATATAAAAAGAAATGGTATTTCAACAAGATCTTGAATGGAACGATATTTTCGAAAGATTTGGAATAAATAGTATTCAAAAGGTTCATGAAACAAACTATGGATAAACCCAAGCGATATTTTCGTAGACATTTGACACCAATTCGTAGACATTTGACACCAATTCGTAGACATTTGTCACCAATTAGGTCGGGAGATCGGATTGATTATAAAAATATGAGCCTAATTAGTCGATTTATTAGCGAGCAAGGAAAAATATTATCTGGCCGAGTGAATAGATTAACCTCAAAACAACAACGTCTCATTACTAACGCTATTAAACGAGCTCGTATTCCATCTTTGTTACCCTTTCTTTATAATGAAAACTAAATTCATCCATGGAATGGAAATGAACCTACTCCTTAATCAAATCGGAGCTGGGATATCTGTTCGATAAAGATGCAGATCTTTAGTCTATTGTCGAAAAAGTTGACAGAATTTCATTCTTGGAAAAAAATTTGATTGAAGTCTTTTCGTTTCATTCATTTCCAATATTGAAAAATTTTTCAATGTTTCGACCTTCCCGGAGGGAATTCTCCGGGAGAATCTTTCTATCCATTCCATCTTTACCTATTTCTTTCATCTATACCTAACCTATTTCATCACACGATAAGTTCTTCAAGATGGTGGAAAAGCAATTACTATCTAATACAGCTATTTGTGCAAGTGTTTTACGATTTGGAAGCAACTGCCTCTTGTACAAATATTGGATGAATCTGTTATAAGAGACTCCATTGGCACGGGCTGCTGCATTAATTCGAGTAATCCACAAACGACGAAGATCTCTCTTGCGTTTACCTCTATCTCGGTGGGCGGAAACTAAGGCTCTAGCTTTCCGTTGGTTAGCAGTTCGAAAAAGTTTCGAATGGGCCCCTCGAGAGCCTGATACAAATGCAAGAATCTTTTTCCGACGTTTTCGAGCTATATATCCACGTTTCACTCTGGTCATTGACGTTTACTCTCATGAATCGCTAATCTTTTTATTGGTTAGTCATTTGTTTGGTCCATTGAGAATAACACTGATTCTTCTTATTTAGAAAATAAAAGTTCCAATGGCTTTTGCTACTGCAACCTTCCCAACCATAATTCCCTTTGGATAGGCATCTTCCGGGTAAGCAAGGGCTCGGACCTTGTACTGAGAATGAGAAAAAATCATGGGTTTCATCGTTTCTATGGTTCTTTCTCCAACGGTAAGGTCCTCTCCATACGCCGGAGCCTCTTATTCATTTCCGAAATATGAGATGAGTATGTTATCGGTAACTTGTACGGTTTACCATCTCCAGCTCTACTCTTGAATCATCAAGTAATAAATACTCTCATTACAAGATCTATTCATACAGTAACGACATGTAATTCTGGGGTTGGCCAGGTAGCTGACCCTGTTGTTCCGTTCTCGCGGCAATATGAGCATAAACTTTATGCTTCTTCAATTTGCATGATTTCCCCGCTCAATGGATTGATGACCATTCGCTACCAATGAGGAATTGCTTTTCATCCCACATAAAGGTGATTGGGTTTGCACCAATGGAAACCATAAATTTCATCCCCGGTAAGGTTAGATGATGGATCTTTACTTTATTATGGCGGGAAAATTCTTCTCTTATTTCGTTGTAAGAATTTCCCAGTCTCTTTCAGCTTCTGATCCGAACGAGTCGCACATACACCCTAGCACATACTCCTCTACGCTGAGGACATCCTCGAAGAGCAGGAGATTTTTTTCTATTCTCTATTGGCTGTCTTGCTTTTCTAATAAGTTGTTGAATAGTGGGCATTCTAGCTGTATTGTATGCGGAATCAACTGGTTCGGATTGATCCTAACCATATAAGGTTATTATGAAATGAATCACTTTCCCTTTCTTTCCCCCCTTTTTTTTTTTAAGAAAAAGAAGAGATCAATTTACAGTTCATTATAAAAATCAATGAAAAAGAGGATCTTCCGATATGAGATCAACCTTCCGCTACGGCATCAACAATGCCATAAGCTCGGGCTTCTGTTGCTGACATAAAAACATCTCTGTCCAGGTCCCGTTGAATGACCTCTCCGAGGTTGCCCGTTCTTTCTATATAACATTTTGTTATGTAATCGCGAAGCATCGTTACGTGTTTCGATTCGGTATGAAAATCTGCGGCCGGTCCGTCATAATAGGAACTAGCAGGTTGGTGGATCATAACCCTAGCGTGAGGTAATGCTATACGTTTAGTAATTTCTCCCCCGATTAGGATGAAAGATCCCATTGAAGCAGCTATCCCCATGCATATTGTATGTACATCTGGTACTATTATTTGCATAATATCGAAAAGACCTACCCCCGGTATTACTGATCCACCGGGACAGTTGAGAAATGAGAACATATCTTTATTTGCATCTTCTGCACTCAAATATACCATGAGACCCATGAGTTGATTTGCAATCTCGTGATTGATATCCTGAGCCAAAAAAAGTAATCTCTCTCGATAAAGTCGGTTGTATAAGTCGACCCAATTTGCATCTTCATCTCCAGGGGCTCGGAAAGGAACTTTTGGAACACCAACGGGCATTTGTTTTAATGGAAAGAAGTGAAGCACTATACTCTAATATGGGAACGTAAAGTATATGAAGTTGTGTCACACATGAACTCTTCCATCTTGGATGGATAGTATTTCTTCATAGGGAAGGTTTTTCACCTATTTGGAAATAGAGCTTTAGATGGATCAAAGATCCATGTAAAAGATCCTTCAATTATTCGAGTTGATAATGTAACGAATCACACTTTTACCACTAAATTATACCCGCCACGATCCGATTGTAACATACGGATCGATCTTTTGTCCAACCGATAGGAAGATGAGGAGTTATCAACCTCTATTGAAAGTTTCTATCAATAATTACCTCGTTTTCATTATTACATGAATCTCCATCGCCGGGGATGAAATACTATTTACCAAAGTATTTCATTCCCGGCGATGGCTCATTGTAATTATAGATTACCTTTGCGAACTGCTAATAAAACAATGACTAATGGGCCCGATACAACCGTCAGAGTCAGAACAGTGAGCTGCGCAATAACTTCTAGATTCATTTGGGTTTCTTTCACCTCTATGATCCCATCGACTTGATGGATGTATGAATAAAATGTTGTCGAGATCAATCACTTTTCTTCTCTTCTATTTTCTCTTCTTCATCTGCCGCTCCATTTTTCTTCTTCTTCCCCATCTGTGTAACTTCGTCAGGAATAGCCCTCAGTAACTATGAACAATATCATACCATATAAAAGGACTAGAGAGCCAAAGAAAGAAACATAGAAAAAAAAAAAAAAAATTGAAAGGACAAGGGTGGTTTGTTAAGGCCAGGCCAGGCAGGTCAAAAAAAAGGCAAAATTTTTTGAAACGAAATGAAAAATACGATTCGCCAGATTCGTTTTTTCTAACTGAATAATTGCAATATTCGTTATATTGTCGATACAATCCGTACATGCTATGGTATACACCTTTACTCCACCATTCATTTTGTTAAACAAGAACTTTTCCATCTTGGAGAGATGGCTGAGCGGACCAAAGCGGCGGATTGCTAATCCGTAGTACGGATTATCCGTACCGAGGGTTCGAATCCCTCTCTCTCCGTTCGGTCACTATTGCGGATAACTCCGAATCTTTCTACGGAATGGAAAAGACTCATTAACCTAGATACTTTTTTTCACTATTCTTTACGTCCGGGATTACGTCCTGGATCGTTCGATAGAAATCCAAAGATAAAAAGAGATATGAAAAATATCACTACTGTGTAAACGAACAGCTTAAGAGTAAGCATTACGTAATCTCCGGGATCCTAATTATAAGTACAACAGAATAGATCATCAATCTTTGTACCATATATGAATACTTGAATACCAAACAATAGTATGATTCATAAAAATCACGAAATTATTTCTCCGGATCACGTGTGAAAATCAAATTGAAAGAAGGAGATAATTTCTATCTTTGTTTTCAAAATGGTCTTTTTTCCCTTCTTCTTTTTTGGATCAACCAGATATTTATCGAATCTTTATGAAAATATATCATTCGTATCAATACGTGAACAAATAGCCCGATCCGAAGTGAGCGATGGGATTGGAAGGAAAGGAATTGATGAAGGTGAGTGGAAAAGTTTTTAGTCGGGAGCAGATAAGGTATCTGGATCTGGTATCATCGGGTGGAGCAAGGATAGAACTTCTGTCACAAAAAATGTAAAGAGTTATACAAAAATTGGATCAATGACAGCGATCCAAAAACTTTCAAAAGGAAAAAAGGGGATACTTTTTATCGAAAACTTACAGCAGCTTGCCAAACAAAGGCTAAGAGAAAAGAGAGAACAGGAATAATTGGCATTACATCGACAATTGGATCGGAAATCGCATAAGCCTCAGGTAATTTTCCAAAAAAGATATTATTTGAATAGATAAAGGCATCATCTAGAAAAATATTGAGCATAACTGGCATTTTTCTTCTCCAAAAAAAAATTAGGGGGGGTAAAGCCAGAAAAGTCTTTGATTGATCAAATCGATCGAGAAGCTCTTCGGCAAGTTTGACCGGACTTGGGGTTGGAAGGGATGATTCTTTCATACATACAATATTTTACCCAATCTAATAGAAAATGATCAATGAATGGATATTCTTGTCCCTTTTTCTGTTTTTCCTATTATGTCCAATTCCATCAATAACCTATTTTATCAAAATATCCACAAAATTTTCCAGCCCAATTAGGATCTTATCTAATGAATCTTGGATCCTAATGAGTTGACAAAAAATTGAATATAAGTATTCATTAGCATATGAATAGGGAAATAGGATGGGAATGGGGCGTGGCCAAGCGGTAAGGCAGCAGGTTTTGATCCTGTTATTCGGAGGTTCGAATCCTTCCGTCCCAGACTTATTTCATTGGTTCCTGTTTTCTGTTCTCTCCCTCTTCCCTTTTTTCTTTCGTAAAGATAAATCCAAAATTTCGTTCTACTTTTTATCATAATTTCACCATACTTATCAGAAGGGAATGTGATTACAATAGGGAAGGGATAAAGGGATATCTCTGTGGTGCAAGATGGGAATACGGATCAATTTGAGATAAGGTTCAATTTATGAAATTAGCCCATTGGATGTATGCTGGTCCTGCTCATATTGGAACTCTACGAGTAGCTAGTTCATTCAAAAATGTCCATGCCATTATGCATGCTCCTCTAGGAGATGATTATTTTAATGTAATGCGCTCTATGTTAGAACGGGAAAGAAATTTTACTCCTGCAACTGCTAGTATAGTAGATCGTCACGTACTAGCACGTGGATCTCGAAAAAGAGTTGTGGATAATATTCTTCGAAAAGATAAGGAGGAAGGTCCCGATCTGATCATATTGACACCTACATGTACCTCTAGTATCTTGCAAGAGGATTTAAAAAACTTTGTGGATAGAGCATCCATAATCTCCGATTGCAACGTCATTTTTGCGGATGTGGATCATTATCAAGTGAATGAAATTCAGGCAGCGGATAGAACTTTGGAACAGGTGGTTCGATATTATTTGGAGAAATCCTATAGACAAGAAACATTGGATCAATTCGTAACAGATGCACCTTCTGTAAATATAATTGGGATTCTTACTTTGGGCTTTCATAATCGACACGATTGTCGTGAGTTGAGACGTTTATTAAAAGATCTGGACATCAGAATTAATCAAATAATTCCTGAAGGAGGATCTGTAGAGGATTCAAAAAATTTACCAAAAGCTCGGTTCAATTTAATTCCTTATCGTGAAGTGGGCTTAATGACAGCAATGTATTTGAATAAAGAATTTGGGATGCCTTATGTATCTACAACTCCTATGGGAGCTGTAGATATGGCCGAGTGCATTCGACAGATAAAGAAATATATTGATACCTTGGCGGCTCCTATTTTATCAAGCAAAAGGGTTGATTACGAATCCTATATCGATGGACAAACTCGATTCGTTTCCCAAGCTGCTTGGTTCTCAAGATCTATCGATTGTCAGAATTTTACGGGGAAAGAAACAGTCGTTTTTGGTGATGCAACTCATGCTGCTTCAATCACTAAGATACTTGCTAGAGAGATGGGAATTCGTGTGAGTTGTACAGGTACTTATTGTAAACATGATGCAGAATGGTTCAAAGAGCAAATTAAAGATTTTTGTGATGAGATAATCATCACAGATGATCATGCTGAAGTAGGAGATATTATCGCTCGCGTGGAACCCTCTGCAATATTTGGTACTCAAATGGAACGTCATATTGGTAAACGTCTTGAGATTCCCTGTGGAGTTATTTCCGCACCAGCTCATATCCAAAATTTTTCCTTGGGATATCGACCCTTCCTGGGTTACGAAGGTACTAATCAAATAGCTGATCCAGTTTATAACTCATTCGCTCTGGGTATGGAGGATCATCTTCTAGAGATTTTTTGTGGTCATGATACGAAGGAAATAATGACTAAATCATTATCCACGGATATGAGTCCAATTTGGAATCCTGAAAGTCGACTAGAATTGAATAAAATCCCCCGTTTTGTCAGGGACGAAGTAAAGAGAAACACAGAAAAATTTGCACGACGAAAGGGCATTTTGAACGTTACTGTCGAGGTAATGCACGCAGCTAAAGAAGCATTAAGTTAAGTACCTGATCAATATCAATTCATTTATTACATTGAGTGTATTCTATACAAAAAGAGTGGATCCAATTCGATACCTATTCCTCTCATATCAATTGAGTTAATGACTATTCATAATCACGTATCAATCATGATTCGAGATCTTAAAAACATCGTCTGAAACGATGTGGTAGAAAGCAACGTGCGACTTTACATAATCGGTTTCGTGGATATGGATTATGACATCCAACATTTCATATTCGGATCAAATACCCTTGACTCAACATTATTCTTATTTTAGTATATACTCTCCAAGTCACTCTCGTTTCCACGTGATTCCATACAAAGATGACGAATATTTGAATCGTTCTACCAAGGCTGTTACAAATAAGCCTAGGATTTTCTCTCGATGCGTCTAACATCTCGTCCCAATACAGTGCCAATCCAACAATTCATTTATCTTTTATTCTGGATTGACAATAGTGTATTGTGTCGATATAATTCGTCCATTCACAATAGAAATAGATATCTTAGGTTCATCATTTATCAGTGATCCTATCCAATCATGATAATTCTGTCGACGGATCATTTATTCATAACCTAGATTACTTTATTCTGGAATGGTGGATCGAAATTATTCATATTACCGGTTCATATTGAGTAAACTCGCATTCCACTTCGATCGTATATATATCCTCAATATCTATTTGAAATATGGGTTGCTAACTCAATGGTAGAGTACTCGGCTTTTAAGTGCGACTAAGGTCTTTTACACATTTGAATGAAGTAGAAAACTCGTCGATACCATCGGTAAAGTTTGGAAGACTACGACTGATCCTCGAAGTAGAATTAACGGAAAAAACAGCATGTCGTTCCAACATATGATCTTTATGATACCTGATATTATTTTTAGGATACCTGATTGTATTCGATCAGGACCGGATCTAATTCAAGGAATCAAATGGGTGGGAAATGTCTATTATATACCTAGGTGGATGTATAATATGATCATCCTTTCGGATCAAATGTGATAATTGTGAATAGGATCGAATCAATTCGCGGTTAAGTCGAATGAGTCAATGGAGAAAGCTATATGACTTGAATCATAAGTAGACCCAGAGAAACGAGCTTCTGTTCCTCGTTCCAATTAAACGAGCGAGGAATTCCCTTTACTGATCAGAAGTTAAGAGCATTTTAGTACCCGATATCGGGAGGTTTTCCCTGAGTAGATCAGGGATTTATACACTCACAATGAGTCCTAAGTACTCGAGTACAGATGTGTAAGATAAATAGTGTACTGACCAGGTTTATTTATTCCATGAGTCAGGAGAGCGATCGGTTGCCAGGATAAAAGATTTTCGTTCTTCCTCATGACGAACGAGATCCTTGGGTAGTAAATCTGCTGAATAGAAGATAGAATCTTTATATCATCTATCTTTTTCCTATCTTGTCCCGACTAGATCGCACCATGTATTGTATTATCTCAGAATTTAAGAGGTTATTCTCATGAACGAGGGCCATAACTGAGGTTTTAAAATGGATGAGTTCCATAGATACGGAAAGGAAGATAGCTCTTGGCAACAATGCTTTTTATATCCACTCTTTTTTCAGGAAGATCTTTACGCAATTTCTCATGATCATTATTTGGATGGATCGAGTTCCTCCGAACCGATGGAACATTTAAGTTCCAATGATCAGTTCAGTTTCCTAACTGTAAAACGTTTGATTGGTCAAATACGTCAACAGAATCATTCAATTGTTTTATTCGTGAATTGCGATCCAAATCCATTAGTTGATCGCAAGAAGAGTTCCTATTCTGAATCGGTACTAGAAGGACTGACATTGGTCCTGGAAGTTCCGTTCTCTATACGGTCAAAATATTCTGTGGAAGGGATGAATGAATGGAAGAGTTTCCGGTCGATCCATTCAATATTTCCCTTCTTGGAGGATAAATTCCCGCATTCAAATTATGTATCAGATACACGAATACCCTATTCTATTCATCCAGAAATTTTGGTTCGAACCTTTCGTCGCTGGATCGGAGATGCTCCCTCCTTGCACCCATTACGATCTATTCTCTATGAATATCGAAATAGTTCAGAGAGTTTACAAAGATCGATTATTGTCGTCCCGAAAGTAAATACGAGATTCTTCCTGTTCCTGTGGAATAATTATGTCTATGAATGCGAATCATTTTTAGTTTCCCTTCTTAAACGATCCTCTCATTCACGATCGTTATCTCATGGGTCTTTCCCTCAGCGAACTCATTTTCATCGAAAAATAAAAAATATTTTTCTATTTTCTCGTCGAAATTCATTTCAAAGTATCTGGTCGTTGAAGGATCCTAACATTCACTATGTTAGATATGGAGAAAGATCTATTATAGCTATAAAGGGTACTCATCTCCTAGTGAAAAAATATAGATATTATCTTCCAATTTTTCGGCAATGTTATTTCCATCTTTGGAACGAACCTTATAGGGTATGTTCTCATCAATTATCCAAGAATTGTTCTTCTTCTTTAGGTTATTTTCTGAGGGTTCGGATGAAACCTCTTTTGGTCAAGACTAAAATGCTAGATGAGTTATTCATTGCCGATCTTATTACCGATGAATTTGATCCAATAGTTCCGATTGTACCAATAATTGGATTATTGTCTAGAGAAAAATTCTGTGATATATCAGGGCGGCCAATTAGTAAATTGTCTTGGACCAGTCTAACAGATGATGATATCCTGGATCGATTCGATCGAATTTGGAGAAATATTTTTCATTACTACAGTGGATCCTTTGGTCGAGATGGTTTATATCGTATAAAGTATATACTTTCATTATCATGTGCTAAAACTTTAGCCTGTAAACATAAAAGTACGATACGTGTAGTTCGGAAGGAATTAGGTCCAGAACTCTTTAAAAAATCGTTTTCAAAAGAACGAGAATTGGATTCTCCGCCTTTTTCATCAAAAGCGGCGGCCCGTTCACAGAGAGAACGAATTTGGCATTCAGATATTCCCCAGATAAATCCCCTAGCCCATTCCTGGCAAAAGATACAGGATCTGAAAATAGAAAACTTATTTGACCAATGAAATGCTCTTTGAGTCATTGCCTCGATTCAGAATCATTTTTATTTTGCCATCCGAGAACTAAAATGATTAGGAAATAGATACATTACATGGGGAAAGCCGTGTGCGATGAGAATTGCAAGCACGGTTTGGGGAGAGATTTCTCGCTCTTACTGATACTGAAGGAGCAGATAATCCACTCCATCCGACGAGCTCCGGGTTCGAGTCCCGGGCAACCCGGATCAAATTTCTGATAGGGACCTCTGTCCACTTATTCTGGTTCTGGATCCAATCAAGTTCCTTTTCCTATTTGTTCCTATTCACAGGTAACGAACTATCGCACTATGGGTTCTCCGGAAAGGTGATGAAGAATTAATATCCCACTCATATTAATTTATTCAGAATTCGGTTCCAGAATCGCATTGCACTTCGTTATAGCGAACAACAAAATTTTTATCTTCACTGCCTATCCGTTCTCATTACAACGGATCTTCCATTCCTGGTTACAGGAATGGAAGAATTTGATGGAGTATCTAACCACAGATAGATCTATAGAGTGTGTAATATATGCGCAAAAATAGAGAGTCTATCTCAAATACTATATTCTATCCCGGATATTAGTTGACATTGATACATGGATCATATTATACTGTCAAATAACAAGCCTTATGCTTGGGAGCCTCTTATGATTTTATAAACGAAGTTCTGACCATGACCGCAATTATAGAAAGACGCGAAAGCGCAAATTTATGGGGTCGCTTCTGCGACTGGATCACTAGCACCGAAAACCGTCTTTACATTGGATGGTTCGGTGTTTTGATGATCCCTACCCTATTGACCGCAACCTCTGTATTCATTATTGCTTTCATCGCAGCTCCTCCGGTAGATATTGATGGTATTCGTGAGCCCGTTTCCGGTTCTCTTCTTTATGGAAACAATATTATCTCCGGTGCCATTATTCCTACCTCTGCAGCTATCGGTTTGCACTTCTATCCCATCTGGGAAGCAGCTTCCGTCGATGAATGGCTATACAACGGGGGTCCTTACGAGCTAATCGTTCTACACTTCCTACTTGGTGTAGCTTGCTATATGGGTCGTGAGTGGGAGCTTAGCTTCCGTCTAGGTATGCGTCCTTGGATTGCTGTTGCATACTCAGCTCCTGTTGCAGCTGCTAGTGCCGTTTTCTTGATCTACCCTATTGGTCAAGGAAGCTTCTCTGACGGTATGCCTCTAGGAATCTCTGGTACTTTCAATTTCATGATTGTATTCCAGGCTGAGCACAATATCCTTATGCATCCATTCCACATGTTGGGTGTAGCTGGCGTATTCGGCGGCTCTCTATTCAGTGCTATGCATGGTTCTTTGGTAACTTCTAGTTTGATCAGGGAAACTACTGAGAATCAGTCCGCAAATGCAGGTTACAAATTTGGTCAGGAGGAAGAAACCTACAATATTGTGGCTGCTCACGGTTATTTCGGCCGATTGATCTTCCAGTATGCTAGTTTCAACAACTCCCGTTCTTTACATTTCTTCTTAGCTGCTTGGCCCGTAGCAGGTATCTGGTTTACCGCTCTAGGCATAAGCACTATGGCTTTCAACCTAAATGGATTCAATTTCAACCAATCTGTAGTTGACAGTCAAGGTCGTGTAATTAACACTTGGGCCGATATCATTAATCGTGCTAACCTAGGTATGGAAGTTATGCACGAACGTAATGCTCATAACTTTCCTCTGGATCTAGCTGCTGTTGAATCTATTTCAATAGGTGGATAA